TTTGACATAGTCTCGGCAATCATGTTAAACTGTTATTAACTGGCATCCATGGCTGAACGGTTAAAGCACCCAACTCATAATTGGCGAATTCACAGGTTCAACTCCTGTTGGATGCAAATAGAGAAGGAAGATGAAGAAGGAGCCAAGTAATTTGAAAATATGCTTGTGAAACAGGTAGATCTGAGATTGGTGTCAGAGGGAGGCAGATGAGTAAACTATACAGGAGTTATGAAGGATAGGATCAGTAAAAATTAGAGGTAACTAATTATGAAGTGAGAAGGATACTACGGATAAGCCAAAAAATCAATTGATTACCGAAAAATCTATTCGTTTGTTGCAACAAAATCAATATACTTTTCATGTAGATTCGAGGGTGACTAAAACTGAGATGAAAAATTGGATTGAACAGATTTTTGATGTTAAAGTCGAAGGGATCAACAGTAGTCGAGTAAGAACTAAAAAAAAAACTAGATTGAATTCAAATTCCGCAGGTGAAAAAAAGATGATAATTAAACTTCGATCTAATTTCTTCATTCCACTATTTCTAAACTAATACCTGGAAAGAGTTTGTCTTCTTATCAAATAGGAGATTATGCATAAATATAAGAGGGAAGAATAAGTATGGCCATGTGACTATATGAGGCGTATACTCCAGGTACCCGAAACCGGGCTACTCTGCAATTTGGTGAAACGACGGAATCTAAGCCCCACAAACAATTAACTTATTTTAAAAAGTCTAGAAGTGGTCGCAATAATGTGGGGATCATTACCAGTAGACATAGGGGGGGAGGACACAAGCGTCTATATCGTAAAATTGATTTTCGGCGCGACAAGTTGAACGTTGACGGAAGAGTAGCCAGTATCGAATACGACCCCAATCGGAACGCTTTCATTTGCTTAATCAACTATACAGATGGTCATAAGAGATACATCTTGCATCCACGGGGGGTGAGGATTGGAGACAACGTAACATCTAGTCCTGACGCATCCATTTCAGTTGGAAATGCCCTACCTCTGAGTGCGGGTTGAATAGTTGATTCGCGTATTTCGAAACTAATCGATCGGGTTGTAGGCTTGTCCCGAAAACCTCGCACTACTTCGAAGTTATTAAGTAAAATGAAGTAAACCTTGTTGGGGTAACCAAATAGGGACAGCAGCGCGTGCTACAGTCTGAAGCAATTCGACATATATCAAATTGCGGAGGTAAGATAATATGGAAACAGGTAAATAATCTCGAAATTATACTAACAAAAGAGGGGCATTCTATTCTATAAATACATAAAGATTACGAATTCAAAACACTCGATTTGGCAGTCAGAGGCAAAATCGAAGCCACGGAGTGACGTAGAGAAAAAATGTATGGAATTGTAACTACGTCGATGCTAAAGAGAGGCGGTTTCCTAAGTTATCCCGAACATTTATTAATGCTGACGCGAATCGTCGAAGTCACCAATTCTGTTGCTAAATTCTCTTGAATTACTGGATTATCAAGAGAGAGCCAGATGCAGGCGGAGAAGCCGAGGATATAAAATAGATGGCTCAAAAATGACTCGCTTTTCAGTAATCATCAATTAAATTTGGTGCTACCAAAACCTAGCAGCGGTGCCTCTCGTATCCGGAAAGCTGTATGCTTCGAAAGAAGCTTGTACAGTTTGGGAAGGGGTCTTCCCCGATCGTTTTCTCCTTCTGAGGGTAAGTAAGAGGAGGGGGGGGGTCTACCTCGACCAGAATACCTTTAGGTACTATTATACATAATATAGAATTAAAATCTGGGAGAGGCGGATAATCGGTTAGATCAGCTGGCGCAGCAGCGAAAGTAGTTGCAAAGGAAGGGAAACTAGCTACATTAAGATTACCTTCCAATGAAATCCGTCTAATATCTCAGAATTGTTTAGCAAGTATCGGACGAGTCGGAAACATTGACATTAACAATGAAGGCTTGGGAAAAGCTGGATCCAAGCGCTGGTTAGGTAGACGGCCGAAAGTGAGAGGTTCAGCTACGAATCCTGTAGACCATCCCCACGGAGGAGGGGAGGGCAAAACATCGATTGGTAGAAGAAACCCATCAACCCCTTGGGGGCATGTTGCGCTTGGACGAAGGAGTCCGAGAAGTGGAAGATACAGCAACCCCCTTATACTTCGTCGACGTAAAGGGTATTGATATATGGAAATATTAAGCGGGGGTTAATCGGCTATGGCACGTTCATCAAGAAAAGGCCCTTTTGTAGCTAACCATTTAATAAGGGAAGTTGAAAACCTTAATATACAAAAAGAGAGAAAGTTGGTTGTCACTTGGTCTCGAGCTTCTACAATCGTACCCATCATGATCGGTCACACCATTGCCGTGTATAATGGGCGGGAGCACCTACCTATTTATATAACCGATCGCATGGTGGGTCATAAATTGGGTGAATTTGTACCCACTCGTAATTTTAGGGGACATGCAAAAAACGATAAAGGATCTCGTCGATAATTGGAAAATCATATCTTATGGAAAACGAAAAAAGATCAGAAATTGGAGCACGAGCTCCGGGAAAAAATATTCGTGTATCAGCTACCAAAATGAGACGGATTCTCAATCGAATCCGGGGTTGTTCATACGGAGAAGCGCTTGTATTACCCGAATTTATGCCTTACAAAACATGTTCTCTAGTATCGCAACTAATACTTCCTGCAGCGGCAAACGCCAATGCCAATTTTGGATTGAATAAATCCGACTTGTTCATTAGTGAAGCCTGAGTCGAAACTTCTACCTATTTGAGAAGGTTCCGCCCTCGGGCACAAGGCCGAGGTTGCCCGATAAAGAAACCCGTTTGCAAAGTAACTATTAAGTCAAAATTCAACAAGGTTGGAGATATGGAAAGATGATTCCATATAGAATGTTTACCCATTGGAACGTTTTATCTGAAAGTTTGGAAAGACTGCAAAAAGAGATACTTCAATAAATTCATATTGAATTGAGGATAAATAGATATGGGGCGAAAGATTCATCCACTCGGTTTTCGACTCGGTGTAAATTAGAAGCATTATTCTCACTGGTTCGCACAGACAAAAGATTACCCAAAGTTTCTTGAAGGAGATAGGCAGATACGTACCTCTATTGAGAGGTATATTGCAAACCATATGACAGATGCCACAAATTATGGCGGAGTTGGACGTATTGAAATCCGGCGAAAAACAGATCTAATTCGGATTGATATACATACTGGATTTCCTGATTTACTTATTGAAGAACAAGATTTGGGGATTAGTCAAATGAGGGGCTATATCGAGAACATCTTAGGAATCGAAACTCGGAAGCTTCGAGTAGTACTAACTAGTATAACCCAACCGTATGGAGAACCGAAAATCTTGGCGGAACATGTTGCCTCACAATTAAGAAATAGAGTTCCTTTCCGACGAACCATGAAAAAAGCAATTGAGTTGGTTGGAAGAACCGGCGATAGAGGTATCAAGATACAAATAGCTGGACGCCTCAATGGTAGCGAGATGGCTCGGGTTGAATGGGCTCGGGAAGGTCGAGTCCCCCTCCACACCATCAAAGCTCGTATTGGATATTCATACCACCCGGCTCAGACAATTTACGGGGTTCTAGGCATAAAGACCTGGACATTTCGGGGTACTGGGTGATCCTTACCCCATGAAAGAAGAACTATTTAACAAATTTTGACAGAACTTCAATTAGCTTCATCCTACTCCAGCTTCAACCTTTTCATTTCAAATGCCAGGAGAGATCTTTGCTATGCTTAGTGTGCGACTCGTTCAAGCAACATCTCTTTATCTATAAGAAAGACTAATTGATTGGGTAATGAACCATCTGTTTTCGAGTACTAAATCAGTGACTGCCGGAGACGAGACAGAATAGGGTTACCCCATCGCAATTGGAATTTCGCAATTGGAATTTCTACCCATGGAAAATCTTCTCATGAGGAAGCTAAAACAAATACCAATTTATGATTACCTCGATGAGGAGAAGTCAAAATAACTTCATTTTTCTTTATCGAAATCGTATGGTTAATCGCTCAACCCCCGAAAAGCTGCGTGATGTAGCATCGATTTACGAAGTATCAATATCAGGGTAAAATAGAGCTTCGAGTCAATTAATCCTAGGAATGTTGACTTAACAGAAATGATATTGGGTGAAAAGCTCCGTCGCCGGGAGGGGGGACCAAAACGTTTGTTCTAGGAGACTGAAAAAACGAGGGGACTTCCGAATCTCATTCATTCAGTGAATTAATTTCGAGATTTGGCGGATGGGATAGCGAGAGAAGCCCATATTTTAGAAGCAAAGATAGATTAGAAGATCGAGCTTATTCTCGCTCATGGATTTAGCACTAAGTAATAGTTGAATGAAGTGCGACTCATAAATGGAATGAAAAATAATCTGAAATGGCGGAAGAATAGTTGGTAAGTTGACGAAATATGAGGAGTAGTATCAAATTCATGAGGAGCCGGTTGGAAGTAGACTCCCACGTTCGGTTCTGTATCAGAGATTGATAAATTCTGTCAATATCGACTGTAACCCCAGACGAACTAAATATCGTAAGCAACATAGAGGAAGATTGAAGGGAATATCTAGTCGCGGCAATGCCATCTCCTTTGGAAAATTTGCTCTTCAAGCCCTTGAACCTGCTTGGATTACTGCTAGACAAATAGAGGCGGGAAGGAGGTCAATAACGCGCTATGCTCGTCGAGGCGGGAAGCTGTGGATACGCATCTTCCCCGACAAACCCATTACGATGAGACCCGCGGAGACGCGTATGGGGTCGGGCAAGGGATCTCCGGAATATTGGGTATCTGCAATTAAACCAGGCCGAATAATTTATGAATTGAGTGGGATATCGGAAGATGTAGCCAAAGTCGCTATGGCAATGGCTGCCCACAAAATACCCGTACTCACTCGAGTAATAACTACTGCCGAATCGTGAAACTTGTGAAAAACAAAAAAGTAGAGAATCCAATGACTGAAAAGGAAGCGACGACAATGGTAGCATCTGAAACTTCATCCCGATTATTAGTAAAGCAAATAAACTTTATCAACCCGATTTGGTTAGATTAGTTGCAGCAGCGGTAATTAACTTATTCTTATTCCGAAAAATATTTGGGTGGAATATATCTCCTTTCCTTCAAATATGGTACAAATAAACCTATCCTTTTTCTCGATTACCAAATGATTCAAACTCAAAGTTATTCAGATGTAGCAGACAACAGCGGAGCCCGGAAATTAATGTGTATTCGAGTGTTAGGAACCGGCAGCCGCAAATACGCGGGTATGGGTGATATCATAGTGGCTGTAGTTAAGGAAGCAGCACCCAATATGTTTCTAAAAAGATCGGAAGTGGTTAGGGCGGTGGTAGTATGTACTCGCAGAGGGATAAAACGATGTAACGGAATGATTGTTGGATTCGATGACAATGCGGCTGCTACTACTAACCAGGAAAGAAATCCCAGGGGGACTAGGATTTTCGGCCCAGTAGCTAGAGAATTGAGGGATTACAATTTCACCAAAGTAGTCTCTTTGGCTCCTGAGGTATTGTAAAGATTAATAATTGAATTAACTTAGCATCATCAGTTTGACAAAGTTTTAAACCGAATTTATAAATTCGGTTTGAAACTTTGTCAAATGTCTCTAAATATACCCAATATACGAAATATAATTAGATGAAACAGAAGAAGACGAGGGGTTAGGAATCATCCTAGTATTGATAACTGCAAAAAGTACTGATTGATATTTTATGGCTAACGACGCTATTTCTACCGCACCTACTGCCATAAGAAATGGCAACACAAGAAAGAAAGTTATGATCAGAATACCTGCCACTAAGGTGACCGAACGCGTCGTAGAAATTTTGGTGGAAGAAGGTTTTCTAAGAGACGCTGTGAGACGCAGGGATAATAATGGGAAAAAGTTTATGGATGTGAGCTTGAGATATCTCGGTAAGAAGAAAGACCCCTACATTGCAGTTATCAGGCGTATTAGCAAACCTGGATTGAGGGTCTATTCCGATCGTCGGCAAATTCCTAAAATATTAGGCGGTATGGGAATTGCAACTTCATCGACGTCGCGTGGACTTATTACAGATCGGGAGGCTCGACACAAGAAGATTGGGGGTGAGATTCTGTGCCACGTCTGGTAATTCGGAAATTTATTCCCAACGAAAGATAACTTGTTTTCAAAATGACCACGTTGCAAATAAACTGTTAGCCGCATCAACTGAGTTAGCAATTTATCAAAAAAATCTATGATTTAAGGGAGGTTTAGTTAGCTCGGATGATGAAGAAGCAGAATCCTATTGACATAGAAGGTACAGTTACGGAATCGCTTCCCAATGCTATGTCTCGAGTTTGTTTGGATAATGGATGCCAAGTTTTGACCCACATATCGGGAAAGATCTGACGAAGTTACATAAGAATATTACCGGGAGATAGGGTAAGAGTTGAATTAAGTCCGTATGATCTTACCAAAGGGTGTATCATCTATCGACTTCGAAGTAGGCAGACAAATAACAATCACTAGATTTTGGTATTAGTGCCGCCACTTAGTAATTATCTGCTTGTTCAATTTCTTGTTTCGATTCGTAAAAAGGAGTAATGTATCTTGAATCTATCAATAGATTGATCCAACTAATTTAAGGTTGTAGCTACGAAAATTCGTGCCTCTATTCGCAAAATATGTGAAAAGTGTCGATTGATTCGTAGACGTGGACGAATCATGGTAATTTGTTGCAACCCGAAGCATAAGCAGAGACAGGGATAGTCAAGAGAGTTAGGCGTGGAACTAATTAACAATTAATAATAACCTTTGGATATAAAGAATCAATTAACTATGTTAACTAACTCAAAAAAGATTCGTTCACGAAAAGCGAGGCGTGGAATACAGAAGGGGGTTATTCATATCCAAGCAAGTTTCAATAATACCATTATTACTGTTACGGACGTTCGGGGATAGGTAGCTACTCGGTGTTCGGCGGGTGCCTGTGGGTTTAAGGGTACACGCAAAAGTACACCATTTGCCGCCCAAGCTGCAGCGGAAAATGCTATCCGTGCTTCGATGGAACGGGGTATGAAGCAAGCAGAAATTACGATGAGCGGACCCGGCCCTGGAAGAGACACCGCTTTGAGGGCCATTCGACGAAGTGGCGTAATCCTCAGTTTTGTACGTGATGTGACCCCCATGCCATATAATGGGTGCCGACCCCCCCGAAAAAGACGTGTCTAATTAGTCGTTCTATAAAACCTAAAGGGGGATTCTTTTATGCTTACGTGTGATAAGTCCATCTGTACCCAGGTGATTCAATTGAAATGTGTCGAATCTAGGGTAGAAAATAAGCGTCTTCATTATGGTCGTTTCGTCGCATCTCCCTTTAAAAGGGGCCAAGCTAGTACTGTGGGAATTGCCATGCGTAGAGCATCACCGGGAGAGATTCGAGGGACGAGTATAACATGTGCACGGTTTCACGGAGTTGTTCACGAATATTCCACAGTAACGGGTATTGAAGAAACAATACATGATGTTTTAGTTAATCTAAAGGAAATTGCACTTAGGGGCGATTTCGATGATGTTAAAGAAGCAATTTCATCTGTAACAGGTCCCAAAGAAGTAACTGCGGGTGATATATCATTCCCACCCTCCGTCGAAGCGGTTGATAATTTGCAACATATAGTTACTATCACTCAACCAATATCTATAACTATTGAATTAAAAGTTGAAAAAGATTGTGGATACCGTATAGGAAATTTCGATGGATATAAAAATGGAGAATTTCCTGTTGATGCTGTATTTATGCCTGTTCGAAACGTAAACTATAGCATACACCTATTTGGAAGTGGTGAAGCGACGCGAGAAATATTACTCATTGAGATATGGACTAATGGTAGTTCGACCCCAGACGAAGCAATTAGCGAGGCTTCTGAAAAACTAATAGAACTATCAAGTCCTTCTTTGCACGTGAAACGGGAAGACGTCTCCTGCTCAGGAGATGATAAAGGTCTCTTTCCCTCAATGAAGTTATCTTCACAATTTCATGACGGGAATGAACTAGGGAAAAGACTATCCGAAGATACGTTTATTGACCAACTAGAATTACCTGCCAGAGCCTTTAATTGTCTTAAAGAAGCAGAAATACATACCATTGCCGATTTGCCTAATTACAGCCGAGAAGATTTATCAAAAATAAAGAGTTTTGGACAAAAATCTGTAGATCAGGTTTCAAAAGCTTTGTGGGAGCGTTTCGCCTCAGAATTACCCCAAAATGAGATACATCTTAAGTAGGAGAAACAAATAACGGAATCCTATTTGTATTATTTCTGAGACAAGCGATCTCATTTCTTCTGTGTCACACCTTCATCTTTGGAAGTTTCGGAGGGGAAGTAGAAATTAACCAAACCTGGTAAATTGGGAGTTGATTCCCAATTATTTTTGAGTAAACAAATAGAAATCAATTATCTAAAGAAATCAATATTTTCAATTCAAAATTAACCAAGTCTGGGGAAGTCTTGTCCTAGCCCGAGGGCTGACAATTGTTCCCTAGACTAAATTCAAATAGTTTTTAGGTTAGTGGTAGATAGAAAGGTGTTAGAAAAGCCCCGAAGTTAGAGATCCATCTATGGGTAAAGTTGCCCCAATACCTGACCAAATAGCGGCCGCGGTACCAATTGCGAAGACTGTTGTGGCTACTGGCCGCCGAAACGGATTCTGAAATTTATTGACATTTTCGAGAAAGGGAACGGTCAACAAACCTGCGGGTACTGACGCCATTAAAAGAACACCTAATAATTTATTGGGCACTGTGCGAAGTATTTGAAACACAGGATAAAAATACCACTCAGGTAATATCTCCAAAGGAGTTGCAAATGGATTTGCCGGTTCACCAATCATTGATGGTTCTAAAACAGCCAAACCTACGGTACAAGCGATGGTTCCCAATATTACTACAGGAGATATATATGAAAGATCGTTGGGCCAAGCGGGTTCCCCGTAGTAATTATGCCCCATACCTTTAGCTAATTTTGCCCTCAAAACAGGATCGTTCAAGTCAGGTTTTTTTGTTATTGGGGTGGACTTCTCATTCCCCCATAAGAATCGAACGTGAGAATTTCTCCTCATACGGCTCGAGCAGATTTTAAATTTTCTCATCCTGCAACGGCTAGGCTGGCAAATGAGGAGAGGACGCACACGCAAAAAAGTTATTTTGCAACATGGCTTTTGATCCGAATCGGCTCAATAACGGAAGAAGGGAGGCTTCGCGGGTTATCTCGTACCCCATACCCACGCGTCATATCCTTGCTTGTTTATACAAGACAAGATAATTATAAACTAAGGTATAGGATTTTAACTTGTTACAACGTTGGCTACATATATCTTTAGATCTTTTTTTTACCCCAACGGCTGCTTTTACAAACAATTAATGTTTGATGCGAAAGAAATGTACGCATCGGATTAGAAACCGTATGTTCAAAAGCTTCACACAATCCCAATTAGATATATAGGGTTTCATGAGGCCTTTCAAAATTTTTGAATCGATCATGGAAAACATTCTCCAAAAAGCTTCAGTCTTAGTCCGAAAAATAGATTTTTATATCCAGGTTTCGAATCTTAGTCCAAAAGATAGGTTGGGAAGAAGATACATCTTTGGCTGCAGCAGTATCCGATTTAGCGTCTGCATAGCCTACACGTCTCGAGACAAGTCACACACTCCCGTAATCCAAATTTTTTCCTTTTACACTTCAATCATTTCGTCTCACTAGTCTGAGACAATAACTAAATCCGCTGGATAACTTACCGCCCGGCTTAGTAATAAGTATCATCGGCGACAGAATGATAATCTCCTAAGGAACTTGAAGGTGAGACTCTCCACCGATGTAGCGGTAGCTGCTTCTCCCACCCCCTGACTCAGTAACTGAATTGTGAGGGACCCGAAATGCCTTGTTTACGGATCATTAGAAGATGCATCAGCGTAAAAACAGCAGTAAGAAGTGGCAACACGAAGGTGTGTAAGCTGTAAAAACGGGTTAATGTTGATTGGCCAACACTAGCACTTCCCCGTAATGACTCTACTAATGAGGACCCTACTAGGGGAATAGCTTCGGGTACGCCGGTTACAATTTTGACAGCCCAGTAACCGATTTGATCCCAGGGTAGGGAATATCCAGTTACACCGAAAGAGACGGTTAATACAGCTAGAATCACCCCAGTAACCCAAGTCAATTCGCGAGGTTTTTTGAATCCGCCCGTAAGATAAACCCGAAATACATGCAGAATCATCATTAATACCATCATACTTGCTGACCACCGATGAACAGATCGAATTAGCCAACCAAAATTAACTTCAGTCATTATATATTGAACTGAAGAAAAAGCTTCTGTAACAGTCGGACGATAATAAAAGGTCATGGCAAAACCGGTGGCTACTTGAACCAAGAAGCGAGTCGGCGTGATTCCCCCCAAGCAATAAAATATATTCACATGTGGAGGAACATATTTACTAGTAATATCGTCCGCAATCGCCTGAATTTCTAGGCGCTCCTCAAACCAATCATATACCTTAGTGAGATAGGTAAGTCTTTTCAACTCCCTCTTCATAAACTGTGCATGAGGTTTTTTCCTCACACAGCTTAAGCGAAGCCGTTTCAGCATCGCCAATGTTCACTAACCGTGCCAATTTCATTAACAATTAGTAGTTACTCGGGTTAAAAAACGTGGCAGATTCCCAACATCTCTTGTCACTTAATGGGGAAAGGGGTTACCCATTTCCGGAAAGATTGGAAATACAATTTACTTCAATCTCATGTTAGCTTCTATTTTTAAATCAAAACCCAGCAGTTCTAGCGTCGTGGGAAATCTCTTAATCTTATCGGCGTAACCCCCCCCCCCCCTCTGATCTTCCTTTTAGGGGGGGGGGGCAGATAAATGAATAGACTTTATTTCATTCTGATCTGATTATTTCTTTTGTATAAAATAAACCTTAGATTTTTACTACATTTCGATAAATTGTTTTCTAGGTAGAAAGCCGTAACGGGCGGGAACTCCTCCATAACCTCGAATTAAAATCCTAAACCGTTCTCTTTTTTATCTACCTACATACTTTACAAGTACGAGTAAAACACGCTGCATTGATTATTTCCTGCTGAAGTACCGAGTTGCGGTATCAAATAACAACTTCGTGACAAAGTTTAAGTAGTAAATTGATACAAATTAATCATAGTTTAAACTTTGTACTAAGTATTAAACTCTCGCGTTTCAGGTGCTAATAACTCGACTGCTACCTGGCGAGATACCGATAATCTAATATTAATACTGAAATCTGTCTCAATAAAAGATTACTTACTTATTTACTTATTGAATCGGATTAATTGCAACGAATCACACACCCATATTATTGCTTCGTAAAAACAGTTAAAGTTCGCACGATTTAACTCCCGTTCTTAGGTTTGGTAAAATATCCACTTCTACTTCTAAACCCTCAGCTACTACCATCAGTTACGTCAGCGGGGTTTGAGGCTTCTTTACCAACTAATTGGAATACCATCCAATAAAACGGATAAGTTATAAATTTCCAGAATGGTAACTAGGAATACTGCAAATGAAGCCATGAAAAATCCCATCAGGGGGGTAGTCCCCCATCCGGGGGCAACCTTTCCATATTCTGAGTTAAGCGGCTTCAAAATCGTTCCTAATAAACTTACTTTGGGTTTACCCCTGGGGGTGTCATCAATAACTTTCGTAGCCGTAGCGTCTGCTCAATTGATTGAAATATATTGACTTTGTATACTATTATAGCAACTGAAGTAGGAACGAACATCTTTCTGGATTACATGGCAATGGAAACCGCAACTTCGGTCGCTACCTTTATCTCCCGTTCACTCGTCAGTTTCACTGGTTACACTTTGTATACTGCCTCCGGTCAACCTGCCAGGGAGCTCAGAGACCCCTTTGAGGAACACGAAGATTAGTCGGGCTGGTAGACCTTCCTTTTCAATTTCGAAAAGGAAGGTCTCTAATCAACTGAATTTTCCCTATAATCATGATTTTGTTCATCAAATATCTTTTGGAAAAAAAGAATCAGGGAGAGCTCCCTATCTCCCCTTGCTAGGTACTTTCGGGGGCTCCCGAAAGAAGATGGCAAAAAATATTATACCTGAAGTTGCTACCAACAGAAATGTGTAAACTAGTGCTTCCATGGATTCGGCTATAGTAGTGGTATTAAAAGAAGATCTTTCATACTAATTGCGTCAAGCGAGACTTCTAATTCTTCCAAGTCTTCTTTACTTGACTTCGAAGTAGTCGAAGTTAGTAAATCAATCTAGTAAATTAATAAATTTTGACAAAACATTTATTTGTTATTTTAGAATCCGGTTAATTTTTGTAACTGATCCAAGAGAAGGGGTGATTCGACAGGATAGATTAGAAGAATTTCTTTAAAGAGCTTGTCTTTTAGTACTTGGATCCCCCAACTTCTGAAATGCCCCGAATTCAACTTGAGCGTCCAAGTCGGGATCGATACCAGCAAAGACGTCCCTGAACAAGGTTCTTGCACCGTGCCAAATGTGACCAAAGAAGAAAATGAGAGCAAACGTGGTATGGCCGAAAGTGAACCAACCCCTCGGGCTACTTCTAAAAACACCATCTGATTTTAAAGTGGCGCGGTCGAACTCGAAGATCTCACCCAATTGGGCGCGCCTGGCATATTTTTTTACTGTGGCGGGATCACTGAAACTAGCACCATCTAGTTCACCACCAAAGAATTCTACGGTTACACCAACTTGCTCAACGCTGTATTTCGATTCTGCTCGTCGAAATGGCACGTCAGCCCTCACGACACCCTCGCCATCTACTAAGACGACAGGAAATGTTTCGAAAAAAGTTGGCATACGGCGTACAAAAAGTTCGCGGCCTTCCCTATCTTTGAAAATGGCATGACCTAACCACCCAACGGCTATTCCGTCACCGTTGTCCATTGCACCTGCTCTAAACAATCCACCTTTGGCGGGGTTATTACCAATGTAGTCGTAAAAAGCTAATTTTTCCGGTATTTTTAACCAAGCTTGGGATAGACTTAGATTTTCGGCTTTACTGGCTCGTATTTGTCTCTCTATTTCTTGTTGAAAATACCCCTGATCCCACTGATAACGAGTAGGGCCAAACAGTTCGACTGGGGTAGCAGCAGAACCATACCACATGGTTCCGGAAACTACAAAAGCGGCAAAAAATACAGCAGCGATACTGCTAGATAACACGGTTTCGACATTTCCCATACGTAGGGCTTTGTATAACCGTTGGGGAGGACGGACGCTTAGGTGAAACAAACCCGCTAGTATACCTAAAACTCCCGCTGCTACATGGTGCGAGGCTATTCCGCCCGGTACAAATGGATCAAAACCTTCGGCTCCCCAAGATGGATCTATGGGTTCTACTTTTCCAGTTAATCCGTAGGGATCTGATATCCAAATACCGGGGCCAAACAAACCTGTTACATGAAATGCTCCAAACGCGAAGCAAAGTACTCCTGAGAGAAATAAGTGGATTCCAAATATTTTTGGTAAATCCAAGGATGGTTTTCCTGTGCGATCGTCTCGAAATAGATCTAAGTCCCAATACACCCAGTGCCAGATGGCAGCTAGAAACAATAAACCGGATAAGATGATATGAGCCGCAGCTACTCCTTCGTAACTCCAGATACCTGCGTCAGTTGCGGTGTCTCCGGCGATGCTCCAGCCTCCCCACGACTTTGTTATTCCAATGCGAGTCATAAATGGAATGACGAACATACCCTGCCTCCACATGGGATCAAGAACGGGATCCGATGGGTCAAAAACAGCTAATTCATATGAAGCCATTGAACCCGCCCAGCCAGAGACCGAAGCAGTATGCATCAAATGTACGGAAATGAGACGACCAGGATCGTTTAATACGACGGTATGGACGCGATACCGAGGCAAACCCGTGAGAAACCCCTTTCTTGGATATTGGAGATAAGTAACTACTATGTAACTTTCTTGCAATATAGGCTTGCGTTATAAAATCTAAAGAGACCAAATAGAGAATATTGTACGAAATATAGAAATTAATATCTTAGTTCGTTTCTAGATTGGAGGCAGTCCTTCTTCCCCACCTTGTTTCACTTAATTGGTTGGCTCGTGCAAGATACGTGGTAATGTGAGGTAAGCTAGTAATTTTTCTTTCAGAAATAGATGAAGGCATAGATATTTTAACATTTACATGTTTTATATAACAATGTAGAGATTGGTCCCATCAGAGCCTGTTAATATCTTCAAAAAAATACGATTCCTAACCCATGTTATCTTTATCAAGCATGTTATAATAGAATGGAAGTTCCTTCTAATTTTGCTTTTGCGTCTCCAATTTGGAGGTAGTTGCAATATCTCTCGGTAATTTTCATATGCCAATTGGTGTTCCAAAGGTGCCCTTTCGTCTTCCTGGGGAAGAAGATGCGGCTTGGGTTGACGTATAGTTCGACTCGTCAGGTGCGTTGAGCCGTGTGGAACCCGCCTCCGCCATCTCCCATCCGATTGACTTATCTTCACCTCGCTTGAATTTGACTAATCTATCGGTGGTCAAATGCGTGAGAAAAATCTGTTAATAGATTTAGTAGTCGTTAGAATCCACGGTTAGTTGGAATAAACAGATTGATTGGGCCCCGGTTACTCAACCCCAAGTGTCGATCGTAGCCAAAATGACTACGAGAAGAAGAAAAAGATTGAGTAAATTTCTACTTCGAATATATCAAGTATTGTGTGGGAGTAGCTGCAAGGAAAATGAAACTATTTGTCCTATATGTGCAAATAGTGGTCGGAACCCCGCCACCTCCGGGGTAGAAAATGAACCTAAAGATTTGTCGCCTAGAAAGAACTCAATCACAAACGGAAATGTGTTGGTGCAAGAGAGAAGGGTTAACATACTGGAGTAAATTCACTGATCACCGGTTACAAAAAGGTTCAGCATGTGCGAAAACTGGGCCAGACAAACTTGAACCAGAAAAGCTAATACAGGTAGGAGAAACGAAACTATAGGAAGGAAAGGAAGGAAAGAATAATTTTTTCCTACAACCATTTGACGTAAAAGCTACCGGAGCCGCATGTATCTAACGACACCTATGCGGCTTCAGAGGGGGGGGCGGCAGAAGAGCAGTCGCGGAAACCTATCCCAATCAACCGACTTTATAGGGAAAGACTTCTCTTTCTAGGTCAACAAGTCGATGATGAAATTGCCAATCAACTTATCGGTATTATGATGTATCTAAATGGGGAAGATCAAGCTAAAGATATGTACTTGTATGTAAATTCACCCGGTGGGGCGGTACTAGCTGGAACATCTACTTATGACGCGATGCAATTTGTCGTACCAGATGTACATACTATTTGCATGGGATTAGCTGCTTCAATGGGATCCTCCATTTTGGCTGGAGGGGAAATTACCAAACGTATAGCACTACCCCACGCTTGGCGCCAATGATTTGTACGGATTAATACTCTGCCTTCGCCTAGTTGAGGTAACAATAGCATGGCAATTATTACTTGGCGACTCCTCCTATACACATCCAACTATGAAATAGTGAAACGCCGAGGAGGTGAAGTGAATCAAAATCAAAATTTTGACAATTTTTGACTTGTAATGGATTCATTCCAGATCGAACTCGATATATCTTAGCGTCATAAATTGTATAAAATATCCGATCTACATAATTTTCCAATTTTCCAAAATTCAAGCTTCTTCTTAGAAAGCTTGGCGATATCGATTCTGTTATCCATTGAGAGTATATATAGCAAACTCTGGGATTTGCTGGCGCGACGTAGCAACGGAACCATCGTAATACGTTTGGAAGAAAGGATGGTATAATCTCGCGACACTTTTCCCGTAACATCGCAAGAGTGAAGGGTTGGCAGCAAAGTAAATCTGTCTTTTAAGACGAAGAGTTAATGTTTAACTACTAAAAGCAGACTTTGTTGGTCCATCAGAGGTATAGCCGTATGCGGAAGGAGTTGCTTGTACGGTTAAGTTTAATAGAAGTTATCTAATTAGGGTAATGATTCATCAACCTGCTAGTTCGTATTATGATGGACAAGCAGGTGAATGCGTCATGGAAGCAGAAGAAGCATCAAAACTCCGCGATTGCATAACCAAAGTCTATGCTCAAAGAACTGGTAAACCCTTATGGATAATTTCCGAAGACATGGAAAGAGATGTTTTTCTGTCAGCAGAAGAAGCTCAGGATTACGGCGTCGCGGACCCTGTAGCATCAGAAAATGCGTCAATTTGAGGGTTCGATCAGTAGGAAGTAACTGACACTTGGAAGAAAGAATTAAATTCCTCTGATTCGATCGTTTCTTTTTCTTGTAATTTCACAAATATATTCTAAAGATTGATTGTTGGATATTAAGTTAAGGCGTAGCAAATATTCTCAAATGGTTGAGAATATTTCGAACCGAATAAGATCTCTGCGTGTTTGAACGTGCCAACAAATCAACAACTAATTAGAGAGGCGAGACAACAATTAGGAGATGGTACAAAATCCCCCGCTCTTCGGGGATGCCCTCAACGTAGAGGAGTTTGTACTAGGGTGTATGTGTGACTCGTTAGGATCGGAAACCTGAAACATTAGGGGATTCGAGATCGTGAGATAATCCCCGCCAATGAAATGGCGACAAATCCATAATCCATCTGTTTTGAGAAGAAACAGGAATTCGTGGTTAAAGTCGGTGCAAATCCGATCATTTTGATTTGGTACGATAAAAAATAGTTGATGATTATAAAATTGAATCATTAAGCAAAACCAAGCGAGTGGTATAAACTTTTAGATCTATTTTGCCAATCCCATTCTGACGGCAATACGGGTCAGCTGCTCCGCCAATCTCCAGCGTAAAATACCGTTACTATACATGTTACTTCTCCTGGAGGAGATAAAAGATGGAGGTGCGAAAGCCCAGCTTAATGGGCTGAGCCAAATATTGGGGATTATGCGACCCGCCGACAGCAATTTGGCTTCCCTTATCTTCGGAGAAACTTAGGCTCCGGTATGTAGGAGAGACCCGGCTGTCAGAAAAAATTGACCACGGAAACATTGGAATCCGTAACATCTCCGGTACATTGTACCGCTTAGTCACAAATAGACAACTATGAATGAAGTGTACCGAAATATTTACGGGAGGGAAAGTCGGAGTAGCAAAAGCCGCCGGAATCTCCATTTCTCACATCAGATAAGAAAAAGCAGAACCGACAAGTTTTCGTTTCTTGTAAAGTAGAATGACCTCCTAAAAATTGAAATGTGCAGTATGTTGCCGCACATGGCGTAGTGAGAAGAAAATGTATCTTCGATATCTTCTTCTTCTCGGAGGGGGGGGGGGGTACGCTTTGGCGTGATGCGGCATATCAATGTCTAAAAGTTGATAACTTGAAGTAGGAGATATTGAAATGGAACTATTTGAGGGAGTGGCGGAACCCAGGAATAAATGGATTTTTCAGAGAGAATACAATTTTTGCGAGGCTATACGTATAATGACCAGAGTGAAACGGGGATCCATAGCTCGGAGATATCGCAGAGGCGTTCTCAATTTCGCATCCGGGTTTCGGGGGGCTCATTCAAGATTATTCAGAGCGGCAAAACAGCAAGAAAGAAGGGCATTAGCTTGCGCTTATGTAGATAGAAGCAGCCGTAGAAGACAATTTCGTCGTCTGTGGATCGTTCGGATTAATGCAGCGGCGCGGAAAAATGGAATTACGTACAGTTCGACGATTCATAATCTGTTTGATAATCAAGTTTTTCTAAATCGCAAAACACTCGCGCAAGTAGCTACTCCAGACGCTTACTGCTTCTCCAAGCTCGTGGAAACAATGGATGGTTAAAAAGATTGACATGCAACGATAGACCTCTCCGCATTAAACGGAGAGGTCATAGATGAAATTAAGAATGAATTTATTATCGGATCTATCACAAGCGGGAGGAAAGAGTAAAATCTAAACGGACGGCCAGACTATCTCCTAGATATTATTTTGCTTGAACTTAGATATTTTTAATCCCATTTTTTTTGCGAAACATATTTAGCTGCTGAATTAAAAAATTTTCCGAAATTAACTTTTAAAATTTCTTCAATTTTCGCTACTTGAGAAGGGTAGCAAAGCCAAAATACGGGCTCTCTTTATAGCAACAGCTACCGAACGCTGCTGTTTCGAGGTTAATCTATTCATCCGCCTCGATAAGATTCTCCCCTGTTCACTGACGAATCTACGAAGTAGACTTGTATCTTTGTAATCAATAGTTTCATCGGAGCGAATAGCCGGGGAACGTCTACGGAGAGATCGTTTAAATTTATTCATGATATTTTTTCATGACTACCAATACACATCAATATTGATTACTTACCAATTAAAAAAAAAAAAGATAACTATTTATTTTTTTAGTTCTTTATGAAAAGTATGTTTGCGGCAACAAGCGCAAAATTTCTTCAATTCCAAACGAATAGGTGTGTTACGGCGATTCTTACGTGTAGTGTATCGGGAAATACCCCTGGATTTGCCGCCAGCATCTTTGCAGGTACAGGTTGTACATGTTGAAACAATGGTCACCCTCACATCTTTTCTTTTAGTCATAAATTTAGTTGTCTCGTAATGAGAGAAGTTTTTCTTTTTTCAGTAGAAGAGTCGCAAGTAGATCCAAATCTGTTTGAACGGATTACTTGCGAAGTTTCAACAATGAAGTTTAGATGTTAACCACCCCCATCAGTAACTCGGTTATGTGCTCGTCCTTTCTTCAGACGTAAAATTATCCCATTTTTTTCTTGATCCCTATTTAATTAGTTTTCTATATTAAAGAAAAGGAAATAATAAAGCATCTGGAAAGAAACGATTAATTTCTATTAAAGAACCAGCCAATAAGCCAAACCATATTGCAGCTACAACAGGGGCTGTGGAAAGGTATATCTTCACATATTGCATCAAAAGTCCCCCTTACTTTTTAGGTATACTACTTATGTGTCTCCTACTCTTTATTCTTCTCCTACTTCTTCATCTTACTTCTAAAGAACCGACTATTTCTAACTTCTAAATCAATACTTCTAGTAGAAGAAACTGAATAAACTCGGAGTGCTAAATGTTGATGGTACTAATACCGGCAGTAGCAGCGGGGAAATGAGGAGAAGGAGGAGTAAGAATTGAACGGAGTGTTAGGATATAATTATCCGTCAAAAAAAATGAATTTTTATTTTATTAGTAGCCGGTATCTACAATTATTGGTTATAATAAATTCAATAAAGAGAGATGGGATCGACGATACCGGCCGCAAATCGAGATTAGTAGGGATGTGACGCAGCTCGGTAGCGTGTTTGTTTTGGGTACAAAATGTCGCAGGTTCAAATCCCGTCATCCCTATTTCTTCTTTTATCCAAGCATCAAGCTTTTGAGGTAGGATTTCTCGTATTAACAAATTGACTTCTGTGTTCTCTTCTTTCGTAGGAAAAAGAGATTCCCAATTTTTGCTTCCTCCTCGCAAAGTGGGGAAAGGGAGAGGGGGAAGCTGACTCATTTCCATTTTTGAATGTAAAAATCTATATGAAAAGGGAGGCGCCTTTAGTTCAGTTCGGTAGAACGCGGGTCTCCAAAACCCGATGCCGTAGGTTCGAATCCTACAGGGCGTGTCTACTACCGCTTACCCCAGGATTTTTTATTAGAAGTAATGTGTATCGAGTACAAAATACCTGAAGCGGAGGCAGACCCGAAGGCAGCAGATTTGCTGTCGACGAAGCATACCGAAAGATTTCCAAATGAATCTTTTGCTTCTTCACTCTTTATTCTGTTTAATAAACATCTCGTTTGAGATGCCACAACTATTTGATTCTACCGAATATCCAATTGGTCACCGCGTCTATACTGTAGATATGCGGTTACAAATAATCCAGCTAGGGTTATTGGAATTAAACCCGATACAATTCCTGATAGTGATGCTTCAACCATTCTAGTTTGTAAATATCTAATTTAACTACTTACCGAAGTTGATTCTCGCGTCAGTCAACTGAATAATATTTGGTAAGTGCGACGAATTAGTAGGTGCTCTGTTGGGGACCCCCCCCCTCTTGTCCTTCTCCCCTATATTTAGGTTCCCTATGATAATACTAAGTCACAGAATCTGAATCTTGTTCAATCCAACAAATAAAGCTAAAGTGAAAGCTAATACAGACGTCAAAGAGGCAAAGTAACTTAATAGAGTGATCATAAATTTGAATATCAAATTAGCTGGCAAATGGGTTAGTATACGAGATTTCCTCGAGTAGTTTATCACTCTGAAGTACTGAATGAAAGCTGTTTACCCAAACTTGCTAAATCAAGATTGACTGGTAACGTTTACCGAATCTATGGATTTAGTTTATTTGGTCCCATCTAATTAATTGATAAAGTAGGCAACCGCATAAAAAGTACCTCTAAATCGATTAATTAATCGATTTGGAATTGCTGGAAAAGTCTCCCCTCTCTTCTCCAATTACCCTCCATGTTTTCGGCACAACTAGCCTTTTGATTGAAGGTTAATAGGCGTAGGCTTAATCGAAATTAGTAACTGTCGATACACGCCGAGAGATGCGTGGCGGGCTATGAAGAAACGGAGCCGTGGGAGAGATAACACCTCCTCGCCAACAATCCCCCGCATGGGTCCGAAACGGGTGAATATTTCTTTAACTACTTCGGTCTAGGGTAAGCGGCTACTACCAGAACTCCCACAAGTTTCGGAGACTTCACTTGTGAAGAGCGGGGAACCTTGCCGCATAAAAGGTGGGGTAGCTATACTGAACCAGTATAATTTGGATATACCCTGGGTATAAAAGTGACATCCTAATTAGGTTCAAGTCCCGTCTGAAAAGGTTTATTGGTAGATTCCGCATCTTCTAATCCTTTTTCTTAATTGGGAAGCAATCCCTTTTAGTATTACAAGATAGATATAGATAAATACGGAGCTGAACATGTCTGGGAATACAGGAGAACGCCCTTTCGCTGACATAATTACTAGTATTCGATACTGGGTCATACACAGCATCACTATACCCTCCCCGTTTATTGCAGGCTGGCTTTTTGTCGGTACAGGTTTAGCTTACGATGTTTTTGGAAGTCCCCGTCCAAATGAATATTTTTCAGAGAGCCGACAAGAAGTTCCCCTAGTAACTGGCCGCTTCGATTCGCTGGAACAGGTCGACGCATTCACCAAATCCTTTTAGGAGGAACTAATACCAATGGCTTTAGATAAAACTTATCCAATTTTCACTGTTAGATGGTTAGCCGTTCACGGCTTAGCTGTACCTACAGTTTTTTTCCTGGGATCCATATCAGCTATGCAATTCATTCAGAGATAGTTTTTAGTGAGCTTCGAATCTATGACGCAGCCGAACCCAAATAAGCAGAGTGTGGAGTTGAATCGTACAAGCCTTTATCGGGGATTATTATTGATTTTCGTACTTGCTGTTCTATTTTCTAATTACTTCTTCAATTAGAAGCTAGGAAGAATTGTCCGGAAGAGAATAAGGTCCTAATTATTTGTGACTGTTCATGTTTCGAGTCGGGACCAGATGATGAAGCCAAAGAGAGCAGGGGGTAAGGAGGTGGCGCAGATGACAAATACCACTGGAAGGATTCCCCTATGGTTGGTAGGTACTGTAGCCGGTACACTTGTGATAGGTTTGTTAGGCATATTTTTTTATGGAGCTTACTCAGGGTTGGGGTCGTCTCTTTGACAATGACTGCCGTCTGATCGAGAAAATTTTGCCAGATTCTACATTCGAATTAGTCATTTATATTCTCCCTTTATTGAACGGAAGGGGGGGGGGGGTACAGAGGCGATTCAACTCAATAACTAACTAGTTAGTTAGTTATAGACTAGCTTCACGATGCATCATTCAAATAAAAAGGTCGATCGATTCTTCGTAGAAAAAAAGAATCGATCGAGATTAGAAGTAACAACTGGGGCAAGGTATTATTTTATAAATTATATTATATAATATTACATCATATAATTAGTTTAGTCTGATCAGGGGGGGCTAGTTCAAAATACTTGGATTAATAAACAGGTTTCCGAGGACGATTTCTAGTTTGACAAACTGAAAAGAAGATCTTTTTTAATTTTCATTTTTACCTAATGGTAATCTTTTTAATTAATCTTATCTGTATTTATGGCCTACCTTCCGCTACTGCATTTTCCGTACTCCAGCTTAGACTTGATGAAGTCAAACTAAGAGAATGAGCGATAAACAATTAGACTGATTGCGTCAGACAAAACCAATATTGATGCAACCGATACTTCGCATGTGATTATCAAACCCTCGACTGAAAGGGAGGGACGATTGGAACATTTTCCCCCACACGCAATTATGAATCGGATTATCTAGCCACAGAATGGATAAAGGGGGAAGGTAAACAATCAGAAATTCATTTCTGCCAGCTGCACCTTCTCAAATTGTTTTTTCTTAAGCACGAGGAAAATCTGTGCCAAGACAACTGACACGAAAGAAGCTATGAGACCTTGAATACGTGATGGGTCCTGGAGTACAATTTCGATTTCTTCTTGACCAAATCCTCCAACATTGGGATTATTGGTTAATGGCTGATCAGCCTTAACGAACTCGCCTTCTGACACAATGAGTTCGAGACCGGGAGGGACAGTATCAGTTGTTTCACGACTACCAGATGACTCTTCAATAGTGACTTCGTATCCACCCCTTCCCTCCTTGCGTACAATCCTATTTATCTTTCCTGTCACTGAAGCGGTATAGACCGTATTATTGCTTCTGCTCCCATCTGGATAGATTTGCCCCCTACCCCTATTTCCCCCAACATAAATAGGATATTTTAGAAAATGAGCTTCCCTGTTAGTACCAGGGTCTGGCGATAGAATAGGAAACGTGATTTCGCTGTATAATTTGCCCGGAACTGGTCCTACGACGATTACATTTTCTTCACCGGGACGGTAACTTTGAAACGACAGTTTTCCCAACTTCTCCTTTATTTCGGCTGGAAGCCGGTTAGGGGGAGCCAATTTAAATCCCTCTGGTAGAATTGGGGCAGCACCGACATTCAACCCCCCTCTTTTTCCGTTTGCAAGTACTTATTTTATCTACATATCGTAAGGAATCTTAACAACTGCTTCAGATACACTATCGGGAAGAACGGATTGCGGGGCCTCAATATCCACAGGTTTCTTGGCTAGATGGCAATTGGCGCATACGATACGCCCTGTAGCTTCTCGGGGGTTCTCATAATTTTGCTGCGCAAGAATCGGATATGCATTTGATACAGATAAACAATTTAATTCACCGAAACTTATTGATATCGCAAGTGCAAGTGACTGAATCCAACACGTTTTTATCCAGTTATTCGTAATTATTCTTTGCATAGATTGATTAGTAGTCTCAAGTCTTTGTACAAACGGATTACTTGTTGATACCGCCTGATAACAAATAATCTCTTCTTGTTCTAATTCTTTCCCCTTTTCTTCCATATTCGATCATTATTAGCAGATGCCAATCGAGAGAAGAGGTTGAAACTGACCCCAGAAACGAGAAGGTCTAGCCTACTCCTTTTAGATTTGAAAAGGTGGTTATTACCCACTCATTGTATGATAAGTTGCTACAATCGAAGGGGATGTACGATTCAAGTGACGAAAAATCCAATATTTGAATACCGTATCTAAAATAACTGGAAAGGTTGAAACGAGGCGAGAAATTACATATTTGTCGGGGATTAGGCCAAAATGTTCGAAAAGCGTGCCTATGACTATTTCCCAACCATGGGGCGAGTGGAACCCTACACATAAATCAGTTAATGAAAGAATGGAAAACGCTTTCATTGTATCATTCAAACTATAAAATAATTCCTGAATCCGGGAATTTGAAACTGCAAGTCTCTTTCGACCCGTTATAAAAAATGGAGCTAGGGTGGCAATACTAATTAAATCAGTTACTAGCTGGAGCAGTAGCTGAATGTTGAGTTCGTCATACACTGCTGCCAACTGAGTAGTCTCGTCATATGCATCTGCATCAAAATTTTGCAACTGCGTATTTGCCAAGCATTCAGTCGCGTTATCTAACCAGAGCAATGCTTCTGCTTCTCGTAGTTGCTTCAAAGCCCTTTGTTCTTGAGAAGTATTGATAAATACCTGAGTTTGAGTAATGTCCCACCAACCCCTAATCCAAGACTCCAAAAACCAGTTTCTGAAACTTATTGGAATCGTGAGGGGTAGAAGCAGGAAACACCCAACATATTCAAGGGAGACTAATGCTTGGTTTCTACCTAAATCAAAATCATTACGTACTAACACACCTGATTGATTTGTCAACTCCGCCCCGAACCTCGATAAAGTGCGAGTTACAGAACGAGGCATCAAACTAATTGACTCATAAGCCGACGGAAAATTTGCTAATTCGTAATTAAATGATTTTTCAGTCACTTCTTTGGTAGTTTGACACGAAAAAGAGTTTATGAACCAACGCGCCTTCTTCGCGTCCAACTCATTTAAAGTTGCTTCAATCCAAGCTAATTTTCTATTTCTCCTTCTTATACCATCCGACTTGTAGAAACCGCGGAAAGAGTAATCAGTTTCTAATTTGTCTTCTGAGAAGTTAACCAATCTTCCCCGATTATTGACAGTTTCACCATGCATGCGGCACCTCCGGTGAAAGTTTAGAAATAGATTTTGGAGAAGCAAAATATCTGGAAGGTTCGGGAAAAGAAGATTCAAGCAATTTTTTGTAAAAGAGTTGCTTGCATAGTAGCATCTAAGTAGTAGCAATCGAAATAGTTTTGTTCCGAAAAAAGGTCTCAAGTCTTTTCGCATTCCCAACATAAATGTACTAAATCTGTGCTCTAAGAGACTGCAATATATTAAATATCTAGATCTCCTGGATGCTTCGTTCGGGGGCGTTGCTGCAGCCCGTGACAAGTCGCCCGGTGTTGAGGGGGCTGATTCTACCTGTACGAAAGGCGGGGAATCGTCGATTAGGAGTTGTAGTTGCTTACTAGCCTCATAAGCTCTATTTGAGGAACGATGTGGAGTACTAAAAAACCATCGAATCATCTTCTGTTTCCAGCAATGTAATCGCATATATTAACTGTAACTACCTACTAATCAGGAGAGGAAGCAAGCGAAGTATGAGACTAATCAGCTTAATCTTTTGGGCTATTTTTTCCTGGGACCCCTCCCCCCCGAAATATATTTCTCCCGCCGCTCCAACGACCTCACATCGATTTGTAAGTCATCCAGTTCTGAAACTCAATAACTTTTAAAAACCTTCAGTCGATACACGCGGGAAACGAGCAAGTTCAGCAGCTTTTTCTTCTATATCTCCCGAGGTTAAATTCTCACCGATCCTAGTTAGTGGAAGATTTTGGCGACCCCTCAATTTCAAGTAAAGAATTCGACGCGGGTAAAAGCCTTCCTTACTTTCCAACCCGACCGCCTCGACGTCTTTTAGTACAAATCGAATCCGAATGCGACGATTCTTTCCGGGGAAGCCCCACCGAAATATTGAAGAGAATCCTTCTCGCTTATCAAACAAGTTGTATCCACCGCCCACGTTCCAAAACGCAGTACACCACAAATACAGCCCCAGAAATAGGCCTGCGATCCCGTAGAAACACATTACAATACCTTGTGGAATGAAAGAAATGTGTTCAGATGGAAGTCCGGGGATGAGATCTTCGCCGATGTAGCTGGAAAATCCCACCAGTAAAAAACCTGTTGCACCGCAGACAAGGATACAGGCCCAACATGAATTCGCAACTGTCCGGGAGCCCTTTATAAAATCTACTTGGATCCATTTGGAGCGACAATTCGTTACTATTTCCTCACAGGTTGCATAATAAATGGATTAGTCATTTTGTCATCAATTTTACTTTTCCTATTTCTTCTTCAGCTCATCACTTCTGCTTGTTTTTGATTCGTTTACTCTTGAAGGTGAAGTACTAAAATGGGGTTCAAACATATGGGATAGTTACCTATGAGTAATGCATCTTGTTAACATTAACACGTTATCAATCTATATCTCACTTCTCCGTGAAATGAAAATGAGACATAGATTGATTGGGGCGACATCCTCGAGAGTGTCGGGTGGTTAGACGAGAGTAGCTGCAAGAAGAGGGGGGGGGGGGATTTATCGCGATTAATTATTAGCTGAAATTAGACTTCGAATTCAGTTGATATCACGAAGTCAACGAGCAGATTACTCCGTTTCCGAAAAATAAGGGAGAGATAGAATTATAGGATTTCATCCCGTTCTATATATATAAATGAGATAGCCATTGTAACTGCTGGAAACACCAGACCAACTAGGGGTACAAAAATAGAGGGTAGATAAGATGCTACCATGATGAAATTACCTCAACCGTAATTAATAAAGTAGGCAAGAAATCTAGTTATACAATCATATATCTCTGTATCGCTCCTCTTTCTACTATCTAATGATATTCCTTTTGTTCCATAAAAGAAAGGGGTTTCCACTAGAGTAATCTAACTTGGGTTTTTCCATTTCCCGGGTTTTTTGGGAAGGGAGCGAATACGCGAATACCAAGAGTCACAAATATGTTCTTTTTTATTACACAAAAAAACGGGGATGGTGATCCGTTCCACATCTATTACTAACATGGGGGGGGGGGGGGGAGGGGGGGTAAGGTGCGGCGTGATTTCGAAAGACAGAAAAAGATGGAGAAGAAAATCCGGGACAAATTCAATCTCTTTTATAAGGAGCTGATGTATGAAGTTCAGATATTTCGCCCAAGACACCTTTTGAGAGATTACGTGGAATGATTAAATCGAGTAGCCCATTATCAAATAAGGACTCAGCTGCTTGAAAGCCCTCAGGTATCTTTTGACGCAATGTTTGTTCAATTACCCTTTTACCAGCGAATGCTGTATACGCTTTGGACTCGGCAATAATTATATCCCCTAACATGCCAAAGCTCGCAGTGACACCCCCAGTGGTTGGGTAGGTAAGAATCGATATATGAAGTAATCTTTTTTGAACTTGATGAATTTGCAAGACGGAAGAGATTTTAGCCATTTGCATCAAGCTCAACGTTCCTTCTTGCATACGCGCCCCCCCGGAGGCACAAATTAAAACCAATGGCAAAGACTTGTCCGCGGCATATTCGATTAGGCGAGTAATCTTTTCACCCACGACGGAGCCCATACTTCCTCCCATGAAGTGGAAGTCCATAACACCAGGTGCAATAAGTGTTCCATCTAGATATCCTATACCTGTTTGAGCAGCGTCAGTTAAACCCGTCTTTTCTTGAGAAATTGCTAGACGATTCTGATAAGAATCCTCGTCGAAAAAATCTAAAACATCTCTTGTGGTCATGTCTTCATCCATGGGAATCCATGTGTTACGATCAACTAAAAGTTCGATCCTTTCCATACTATTCATCGGGAGATGATAACCGCATTCTTCACAAACACTTCTATTCTGTTTCAAAAATTTGACATAAAGCATGTTTCCGCAGTTATCGCATCGAGTCCGTAATCCTCTATTCGTGTTAATACTTATCCGCTTCTCCCTTTCTTTTTCATTTGAAATGGAGCCTCTGGTAGCTTCTTCGGGGAAAGCTCCAATCAATCCACCAAATTTGCGCCTATCTTCAAACCAATTTGTTACAGACGTAAAAATCTCCTCATCTGTTGTTTCCTCTTAGCCTATGGAATCAATAAAATTCAACTAGATTTCTTAGCTTATTACGAACTTTTTTCTCCCAGGTTTCAGTAAATCGGGACCAAATCTAAGTTTGCTGATCCAATGAAGAATTGATAATTGACTAGTTATCTATCAAATCAACCGTATTGTAAGTCTCTGATTTGTATTATCCAACGGACAGGGGAAACCAGGAAACGTGCTGTGAAACTAAACAAGGGAAAACTATATCTAATAAACATTGAGTATTGGGTTTAATTTTGGATTACTCATTCCTACTGCATAATCTTCGCCTTCTCCTAATATGAGTTGGTGGGGATTCGAACCCCCTAATTCACATCTTGAGGCTATGTGTTCTCTAGTTTCCATCATTAATTAACCAACTTTAACATTCCTTGTTATATAAGGAGTATGGGGGAGGTGAACTCCTTACCGATACTCCTGATATGTCTTACCACTGTTGCGAAGCAGATACGGGTAGCAAGTAACTATGAAACTTCCAATCTATTTACAACGTATCAATTGTATCAAATTCAAATTTGATTGCTTTCCATATCTCGCATGCGGCAGCCAATTCCGGACTCCACTTACTAGCTTCACGAATAATCTCATTACCTTCACGGGCCAGGTCGCGACCCTCATTACGAGCCTGTACGCAAGCTTCCAATGCGACTCGGTTGGCTACTGCCCCTGGCGCATTTCCCCAAGGATGTCCCAAGGTTCCTCCGCCGAACTGTAATACGGAATCGTCCCCAAAGATTTCGGTTAGAGCAGGCATATGCCAGACGTGGATACCCCCTGAAGCTACGGGTAATACACCCGGCATAGAGACCCAATCTTGGGTGAAATAGATGCCGCGGCTACGATCTTTCTCAATGTAATCGTCGCGAAGTAAATCGACGAAACCAAGGGTAACTTCTCGTTCCCCCTCCAGTTTGCCTACTACAGTTCCAGCATGTATATGATCTCCGCCGGACATGCGTAACGCTTTGGCCAATACACGAAAATGCATACCGTGATTTCGTTGCCTATCGATCACAGCATGCATCGCGCGGTGAATATGAAGAAGTAGTCCATTATCTCTGCAATAAAAAGCTAAGCTGGTATTTGCAGTAAAACCTCCGGTTAGGTAATCATGCATGACAATTGGTGCACCCAACTCCCTAGCAAAAACAGCTCTTTTCAACATCTCTTCACATGTACCTGCAGTAGCATTTAAGTAATGCCCTTTGATTTCTCCCGTTTCAGCCTGGGATTTGAAAAGAGCTTCTGCCACAAATAGGAAACGATCTCTCCAGCGCATGAATGGCTGGGAATTCACATTTTCATCATCTTTCGTGAAATCAAGTCCACCGCGAAGGCATTCGTAGACGGCTCTACCATAATTTTTAGCAGACAGACCCAATTTTGGCTTGATTGTACATCCCAATAGAGGACGTCCATATTTGTTCAATTTATCCCTTTCAACCTGAATACCATGAGGCGGTCCTATGAAAGTTTTAGAATAAGCGGGAGGAATTCGAAGGTCTTCCAGGCGTAGAGCGCGCAGAGCCTTAAATCCGAAGACATTACCGACTATGGAGGTGAATAAATTAGTAACGGAACCTTCTTCAAATAGATCCAAAGGATAAGCTACATACGCGATATACTGATTCTCTTCCCCAGCGACGGGTTCGATGTCGTAGCATCGGCCCTTGTAACGGTCAAGACTAGTCAACCCATCTGTCCATACGGTGGTCCACGTACCTGTGGAGGATTCTGCAGCTACCGCAGCTCCAGCTTCCTCAGCCGGTACTCCAGGTTGTGGGGTCATTCGAAATGCTGCTAAGATATCGGTATCTTTGGTTTTGTATTCGGGGGTGTAATAAGTCAATCGATAATCTTTGACACCAGCTTTGAATCCAACACCCGCTTTAGTCTCCGTTTGTGGTGACATCGGTTTGTTCCTCCCTATGACTAAATTAATAAATCTTGCAAATATGAGATCTGCTCGGCATAGGTAGAGTATTTCGACGTGAAACGCAAAGTGGATATAGTTCAACCCACGCATGATACTTATACCTGCCAAACCTCCATTTCGAGCATGGAACATTACTATTCTATATCGCGTCTCATGCAGGGTGCAACTAATCAATCTGTTTCCTCGTAAAAATTCTTAGAAAGCATCGTTTCGTCTCATTCCGATACATTGACTAGGGAATCTCTTGGCGGTTAGACTATTCAGTGGAATAGAAACTAGCTAATTGCCAATCCCTCCGTTTAGGAGTCAATCTTATTTGACAAATAGAAAAGAGAGAGATAAAGGAAGCGAAACGTGCACCCTAATTGATAGTGACTATCCAATGGATAGGTGCAGATTCCAGTTTCTCGATCGTATACGAAACAAGAGAAGGGGTCTGCTTCATCTGCGGCGCAGTCTCCCCTTCTCTCCCTCCATCTCATCTATCTATAGCTACATCTGCGAAACAGGTTGAAATACAGGGAAGTGGGTGGGAAGGAGGCGACTGAATTATCCTATGCCGCGACCCGTTCGACGCTAAGATACAAAATATTTCTACCGATTCAGTAACCAAATGGAGATAATACACCGAGATAGTATAGTTATGAAAACCAGTTCCCTCTCTTTCGAAATTTCCGAATTGGTGGAAAAAAATGTGGGTTACATCACTCAGATCATTGGACCAGTGTTGGATGTGGCTTCCTCGCCAGGGGAGATGCCTAATATCTACAACTCACTAGTAGTCAAGGGGCAAAATACAGCCGGTCAGCAAATTGATGTTACTTGTGAAGTACAACAATTATTAGGTAATAATGAAGTACGAGCCGTAGCTATGAGTGCTACAGACGGTTTGATGAGAGGTATGAGTGCTATTGATACGGGAGCCCCCCTCAGCGTCCCCGTTGGTGAAACTACTCTCGGCCGAATATTTAACGTCCTTGGTGAACCCGTAGATAATTTGGGTCCCGTTCGAAGTAATGCAACATCTCCAATTCACAGGTCCGCCCCGGCATTTACCCAGTTAGATACCAAATTATCGATTTTTGAAACGGGTATAAAAGTTGTAGATCTTTTGGCTCCGTATCGTAGAGGCGGGAAAATTGGGTTATTTGGTGGGGCTGGAGTTGGAAAGACGGTCCCTATTACGGAATCAATCAATAATATTGCGAAAGCTCATGGAGGTGTATCTGTATCCGGCGGGGTGGGAGAACGCACACGTGAAGGTAACGACCTTTACATGGAAATGAAGGAATCAAAAGTTATTAATGAACAAAATATTTCTGAATCAAAAGTAGCTTTGGTTTATGGTCAGATGAATGAACCACCTGGAGCTCGTATGAGAGTCGGCTCAACCGCTCTAACAATGGCAGAATACTTCCGAGATGTTAACAAACAGGATGTACTCCTATTTATTGACAACATTTTCCGCTTCGTCCAGGCGGGATCGGAGGTCTCCGCGTTACTGGGCCGGATGCCTTCCGCCGTGGGTTATCAACCGACCCTAGGTACAGAAATGGGATCATTGCAGGAAAGAATTACTTCGACCAAGGAAGGATCAATAACTTCCATTCAAGCTGTTTACGTACCTGCGGATGATTTGACCGACCCGGCTCCCGCCACGACATTTGCACACTTAGACGCCACTACTGTACTTTCAAGGGGATTAGCTGCGAAAGGTATCTACCCAGCGGTAGACCCGCTGGATTCGACTTCGACTATGTTACAGCCTTGGATTGTAGGCGAGGAGCACTATGAGACGGCACAAGGGGTTAAGCAGACCCTGCAACGTTACAAAGAGCTTCAAGATATTATAGCTATTCCTGGACTAGACGAGTTATCTGAAGAGGATCGACTGACGGTAGCTAGGGCTCGAAAAATAGAACGTTTCTTATCACAACCTTTCTTTGTGGCGGAAGTTTTCACTGGATCTCCGGGTAAATACGTCAGTTTATCGGAAACCATTAAGGGATTTCAAATGATTCTTTCTGGGGAGTTGGATACTCTTCCCGAACAAGCTTTTTATCTAGTTGGCAACATCGACGAAGTTGCCGCAAAAGCGGCGGCTCTACAAGTGGAGGGTCAATAAAATAGATGACACTGAATCTCCGCGTGATGGCCCCTAATCGAATAGTTTGGAATTCCGAGGTTTGGGAAATTGTTTCATCCACTAATAGTGGTCAAATTGGTGTATTACCCAATCATGCACCACTTCTTACAGCGTTGGATATGGGAGTTTCGAAGATACGTCATGATGGGCAGTGGTCTGCAATGGCATTGATGGGTGGCTTTGCTACGATAGACAATAATCAGATAACAATATTAGTTAATGAAGCGGAGATAGCTGCCGAAATTGATCCCGACGAAGCTCGAAAAACTTTTCAGGCAGCTCAGGCTGACTCAGCTGAAGCAGAGGGTAAGAAAAGGGTAATAGAGGCCAACTTGGCATTTAAAAGAGCGAAGGCCAGATTAGAAGCTTCGATTGTAGCTTAGCGAGGTTTTTTTCTCAGCCCGAAAGGGCTAGGATGCTTCGACAATCTGAAAATAATACTGTCGCGACATGCACAGAAACCCCTGCTTTAATGTATCTCATATGCAGTAAAACTTATTAGATACCAACAATTTAACCGTCACGGTATCTAGTAAGTGTTACCTACTATTGGATTCGAACCAATGACTCTCGCCGTATGAAAGCGATACTCTAACCGCTGAGTCAAGTAGGCTGTCAGTAATTGAATTGATAAACCTACGCGCCTTCTCATCCAAGTGTGTGATTTACGTGGAACATATAGATATCCTTATTATATCCAAAGAAGTAGCTGAACACAACTGTATGTTTCATTACCTAATGAAAATTAGATCTCATACATACATATATATATATATATATATATATATATATATGTGTATCTTCCACTTTCAAACAAGTCTGTTGACTTGACCAAAATTGATTGATACGGATAGAATCCTTTCATATAGGATTAGATGTATCAGGGGAGGGGCTGCAGCTCAGCGGTAGAGCACCCCGTTTGCACATGCGCCGACGTCTTTTCCTTTTTTTGAGAAGATTTGTCGAAACCCAACGACTCATGCAAAACTAGAACTACGCATGATAATTTTTGTCTAAATTGCAACAAAGAATACGAAAGAACAGTAGCATGGCAGCTAAGTTGACTGAAAGAAGTAACCCCCTCGAAGTTGATATGGTGAATAAGTGGTTTATCCGATGCTACTACTGATGGGGACGACGCAAGCACCCCGGAACAGATCTCTTCTTCGTCTCACGACCTTTCGGGTGTAGAAGGTGTCATATACTCCTTCCAAGCGACAAAAAATATTTGATATTGTGCGGGGGGGGGGGGGAGGGCTGTATCCCCGGAGGCAAACCTGCGTCAACATTATGTTAGTAACCTTCTCAAGATGCTTCGGGGTTGATTGCCTGATTTAGTTCATCTTCCATTACGAAGTTTCTTAAAGAAGCTTCTCGCAAGAAGTAGCTCAGGCATATGGAACCCCTCTTCCCCCCCTTCTTCTGTCTAAAAACAAGGTTGGTGCATCAGCAACTGCTTGTTTTTCCAAATTAGATTGAGGAGCAGCTGGTAAGAGAACCCTATGCCGTAAAAACAGCATGTTGGGTTCGCCAAGCAGTTCAGGAAGTCAGGAATCTTTTTTCTGTATTCCGACCTGCATGACCGAGAATGTCTACCGTTCGAACCCGTGTAGTCCTAACTAGAAAAAGGAACAGTAGAAGATTGCTAGCACACAATATGCCTATTCAATCAATATCAATCTAAATTATCTACTTCAATGACTATTTCATGAAATCTAAATTAGTGAGCTTTCTATCTATTTCTGAAGAAGAAATAGTCAGTTCTTTGATTCAGTTAATCAATAACTGGATCGAGGAAATGTAGGCGCAAACAATTTGTTAAAATTATGAATTACTCAATCTCTTTCTTCTTCTTACTAAGAAAGCGACATTGCCATTCCCGAAAATAAGAGGCTAACCCCTTCTATTTGTTTCTTCCACCAAAGGGGTAACTTAACTGCCAGTGTAGCCAAACTAACTTTTCAATTTACTTCCCCGAATGAATTATATGTGCTAAACCCTTTCCAGTATGACAAGACAATGATTACTTCTACTGGCCCACCCTAGGTTAATCTCATTTTATCCATTTCCAAATTTATCAACTAGAGAAAATTGAGGCGAGAGGAATATGCAAATGTTTTCGCTCCACCAATATGACCCCTTCTGGATCTTCCTATCGGTATCTATATCTATCCCCTATTTAGCTTCCTCGATTTCCGGATTTGTTGCCCCCACTCGAAAAGAACCGGAGAAGTTAGCAAATTACGAGTCGGGCATTGAACCGAAGGGAAGTACTTCAATCCAATTTCAAATATGTTACTATATGTTTGCTTTGGTTTTCACGGTCTCTGACGTCGAAACCTTATTTCTTTATCCCCGGGCTGTATCTTTTAGGGAATTGGGACTATTTGCTTCTATCGAAGTGGTAATCTTTATCTTCATACTAGTAGTTGGTTTGGTTCATGCGTGGCGAAAAGGAGCATCGGAATGGTGTCAACTTCCGAACATTGGGTTGAAAGTGAGGTAGATGAGATTGAACCCCGCGGGGTAAAGATCCCCCTGAATTCGGTGGAGCCGTTGCTCCCTGAATGGGGTGTGTCAAATTCAATTTTTTTAGCTAATACCGGCGATTTTTCCAATTGGTCCAGACTTTCTAGTTTGTGGCCACTTCTATATGGCACCAGCTGCTGCTTCATCGAATTTGCCTCCCTAATTGGTTCACGGTTTGATTTCGACCGGTACGGTCTAGTACCTAGATCCAGTCCTAGGCAGGCAGACCTAGTTGTCACGGCCGGTACTGTAACCATGAAAATGGCTCCGTCTCTAGTAAGACTCTACGAGCAGATGCCTGATCCGAAGTATGTAATTGCTATGGGAGCTTGCACCACCACGGGGGGTATGTTTGGCACAGATTCCTATAGTACCGTTCGCGGGGTAGACAAATCAATTCCCGTCGATATTTATTTGCCAGGTTGCCCACCCAAACCTGAAGCTATTATTGATGCTGTAACAAAACTCCGTAAGAAAATTGCTAGAGGAAGCTTTCTAGATCGAATCTCCTGCCCCACCCGAAGGAAATACCTCAGTCTAAATCATCGATTTCGCTTTGTACCTAGCATCTATATAGGTGGATACAATCAAGAATTAACTAGTTGTGACACAAAATTTTCACTACATGATTTTCCAGAGAATCTTCAAAAATTTGGAGATGAATCTGAAACATAAATAGTGAAGGTATGGTAATAACTACATTTCATCCTACAAATGAATAAAGTAAGAAAGAGGTGTCAACCAGTATGAATACTATCAATGAAGATCAGTTGAATATCGAGACGCGGGGTCGATTATCCGCCTGGTTGACTAGACATAAGTTTTTCCATCGACCTTTGGGTTATGATTATAGAGGTGTCGAGACTCCGCAAGTTAAATCGGAGGAGTGGTTGTCTGTAGCTGTCGCCCCATATGCTTATGGTTCTAATTACCTACGCTCCCAATGTGCCTACGACTCAGCACCGGGAGGATATCTAGTCAGTGTATACCATCTGACGCAGGTGCGAGATTATTCGGATCAACCGGAGGAGGTTTGTGTAAAAATCTTTGTGCCGAGAAAAGATCCTAGAATACCTTCGGTTTATTGGATTTGGAGGGGCTCCGATTTCCAAGAACGTGAATCCTATGATATGTTGGGAATAATTCATCAGGGCCATCCGCACCTTAGGCGGATACTGATGCCTGAAAGTTGGGTAGGGTGGCCTCTACGTAAAGATTACGTTGTACCCAATTTTTATGAGTTACAAGATGCCTATTAAATTGTATAAAGATTAGAAAGAATGAATTTGGCTACACGCGAAGACTTATTTTCCGATCCGCCCTTACCGTTTAATTCTATTGAAGTTTCTTGCGGTTATTAAACAGAGCTGTCAGATGCAAATGATTAACTCAAATGTTGAGATGTTTTTTGATTATCTACTTCAAGATTGAAGGGTTTCCCATAGCACTAGGACTGGTTCAGCCTCTCCCCCAAGCCAAACTAGCTAGATGCCAAGAACCAGATTTGAACTGGTGACACGGGGATTTTCAGTCCCCTGCTCTACCGACTGAGCTACCTCGGCCGATTCATGTACGGAGAAAGAAGCTAGAAATCAGTTAAGTATGTCTTTTCACTCTAGTCTTTTCCCAATTAAACTGCCGATCTTGCCTCTTCCTAGAGATATGGCTAATACAATTAACTACCACACCTGCAGGAAATAGATTGACAAAAAAAGGGGGGGGGCCATTCACGCATATTAGAAGCCTGAATGGCTCACTTGTAAAGTGTTTTCGAGAAATCGGAAACATCGATGGGTTAACTAAATTGTCTCGCTGGGGATAGAGGGATTCGAACCCTCACGGTCCCGTGAAACCAACGGATTTTCGTTCTACTACAACTTGCGCTGCTTCTGCTAACTTCCTCAAAGTGCGTAGAATTGGACTCTATCTTCATTCACGAAAGTATTTTTTTTTTGTCACCGCCTCGCTTGTTAAATAGTTTCCGTCGAAATGAAGTGGGATCCCGCAGCAGCTAAGATGAAAATATGTAGATTAGTGACAGTAGAAGGGGGCTACTTAGCAGTTTGTTATTGAGTGATAACATAAATTATCGTGATTATGTGAATTGATGCTCCCTTCAAATCGAGAAATCTGCGTCCAAGTTCAAATGAAGGAAAGAAGCGAAACTTCCTATCTTTACTAGATCTCAGTCTTATACTTATAGATTTTAGTTCATGCGGTTAGCCAGACGAAACAGTTCTATATTCAGAACTTTTGATAACTAGTAATTAACAGATTGCCCGTTGGAATGGCCCCCGTCGAGTCTCTGTACCTATCTAACCTAGTCGCCCAAATTGTTTTTTGGGTAATACAAGATTTGGCTCAGGATTGCCCGATAAATGGTCCCAGGTTCCCCTGAATCTGGGGGCTACCACTTGATACGTCTCCACATCCAGGCTCAATCTGGTTGAGTCCGCTGCGTCTACCATTCCGCCATATCCCCACCATTTCGGCCCCAACAAACTTATGAAAAAATATAGGTAACCACATAAATGTAGGTGTCTGAAAACTTAGGCTTCTGCCGCGCCTACACCTACTAATCCGCCTAGTTTAGGTTGCTGCCATTTCGTCTGCATATTGTCTGGTATGTGTTTAGTAAGCTTCTAACTAATAAATTGAGAAGGTAGAAAGAAACAAATTCTTTCTCTTCTTTATCACGTTTCAGATCAAGAAATATGCGTAATTCAACTCGTCAGCGACGGATTCATTTTTTCGTAAAATTTGAGTTTCTATTATAGAAGTATATCTGGATGCACTAGTTGAAGCAATATATTCGTGAATAAGTTTGATATCTTCGCCAAAATTTTTATGTAAATGGATATGCTAAAACGTCTTTCTCCGACATTATGAATCGTTGGTCGTCTCTGCTTACCCACCGCTACTTTCTCTTCAATTGTCTGTAACAAATTGAATGTTTATTAATTACTACTCATATGTTATGATTGCCACAGATACCGAATCTGATTGGCTTCTATTTTATTCGCCGACGCAGCAGTAATGGGTAATATCCCTGTGCCGATCCCATCAGTTTTTTATTTAACTATGAAGCGTTTACAGAAAAGGAGTTTTCATGTCTCGCTACCGAGGACCTCGTTTGAAATTGATACGTCGTCTAAAAAATTTACCAGGATTTGTAGGGAAAAGTAAAATACCCAATTTGGGAGAATTTCGAGTCGCTGCCGATCAATCAGCTTCGAGAAAAATTTCTCAATTTTGTGTGCGTCTGGAGGCCAAACAAAGATTACGTTTTAATTATGGATTAACAGAACGCTAACTACTAAAATATGTACGTGTCGCTAGAAAAGCTAGAGGTTCAACGGGCCAAGTACTACTACAACTACTTGAGATGCGTCTGGATAATGTTATTTTCCACCTAGGTCTCGCTTCCACGGTTCCTGCCGCTAGGCAGTTAGTTAGTCACAGACATATCTTAGTGAACAGTTGTGTCGTAGATATACCAAGTTATCGCTGCAAGCCAAAAGATATTATTACTGTTCGAAATCGACCAACTTCGTATAATGCATCGAGAAATAAGTTTACTGGGGGGGACGAAACGCCGGATCACCTAGCTATTTCTCTATCGGAAGACGACAAGCCAACAGGATTGGTGAATCGTATCGCCAATCGAGAATCTGTCAATTTGAATATAAATGAATTGTTAGTTGTTGAGTATTACTCCCGCAAAGCCTAGTTATCATTCATTAAATTAATATTTTACCAAAGGAGAAATTGGAGGTCTCTACAGATGGAATTTATGCAAGAGACTTAGTATGGTCGAATTCAATAAGTAGATTACTTAGGAAGATGCAAAAATTTCCCGATCTAGCTTGTCCACCCTGTTTGGATCAGAATCGAAATCATAAGCTTTTCACTTATGTAGAAATATTCTTTTTCGGGGGCAAATTAATTTGGCATACGATTCGGTGTAAGTATCTGAATCACTCGTCCACGTCACTTCAACCAAATTCTCAATTAACCAAAGGATTACCAATGTAGTGAGATGGTCTCTTGGCTTCTTCAAAGTTGACTGACTTGATTTGAAAGTCTGACTCCAGCCCGTTTCTTTGAAATCGGTAATTTAGCTAAATTTCGATGAAAATCAATAGAGATAACCTTGGGTAGATAAAAGTAGGGGGAGGAAAGGGAGGGATTTGAACCCTCGGTAAATGAAACTCTACTTAGCATTTCCGGTGCTACGCCTTAAACCGCTCGGCCACCCTTCCTGTATTGAGGTTCACCAATTAAACTAATTGATATATTTTAGATATTTCGGTGGCAAAATAACAAGTGACTTCTTAGTAATAGTTAAAAATAGTCTTTTGCTGAAATACAAGTCAAAGAATAAGGAGATATTTAACAAGGCTTGGCCTCCTACTGCCTCCTCTTTTTTATATTGCTGTCTAAACATCTCCTTCTCTTCCTGCAATTTCAATTGATATATCAATAACAAGTAACGAGGGGTGCAAAAAAAAACAAGGAGTCAAATTTGATTATGCCTAGATCTCAGAGAAATGACAACTTTATCGACAAAACTTTCACAGTTCTAGCGGATATTTTACTGCAAATCCTACCTACCACTAAGAGAGAAAGGGAAGCTTTTACGTATTATAGGGATGGCGCGATTCGATAAGGCAAGCAATCTATCAATATTCAATAATAATTGAAATAGTTATAGCTTCGTTCTAAGAGCCCACATTTTTTTGAGGTCTGTTTCGATTTTTGAACGAACCCTCTGATCGCGTATCCACGATTGATGCAGCCTCGGAAGCTACGGTTCCCATTTCTACGGATTTTGATATCAAGCAAGCAGGGGGTTAAATCCATAATTTGATGTGTAACACATGGCTTCTTCATGAGTAAATACGAGCGGGGGGGGGGGGCTGGCACTACGTGGAGGAATCGGCAACACAAAATCTACGATAATAACAAATTTTGACTTTGACATTTGACATATATTGCCAATTTTCGATAACTTCGAAGTTGCGGCAAGGACCAATAGTGATTGGGGTAACAAACACCCATCCCGTTTGTAACTCGGATACCCTTAAAATCATCGGAGATTGCTGAGGTGAATAACCCCTCGAAAAACAAAAAGTTGGGAACGAATAAATTGCCGAGGTATTTATTGCTGCCGGTGTCGTCGCACCAAAATGGCGCAGCTGCCTCAAAGATGGAAATACTTTGTCGGAAGGATGGTTAGATACCAGTTTCATGAGACACTAACCCCTGCTCGAAAATTGGGCGTATAAATAATTAGATAGTTTCAAATGCTACTTATTTTACGCGAATGAAGCGGGGGGAGCCGTATGAGTTGAGAACCTCACGTACGGTTTTGAAACGGGGTTTATTTGTATAAACAACCGTAACGGATGTCGGCTCAATCTGAAGGGGAATATGCAGAAGCTTTATGAAGTTATTACGAAGCCATGCGTTTAGAGGTTGACTCTTATGACCGAAGCTACATACTTTACAACATAGGCCTTACTCATACAAGTAATGGAAAACATGCAAGAGCTTTGGAATATTACTTTCAAGCACCGGAGCGAAATTCTTTTCTGCCACAAGCTTCTAATAATATGGCTGTGATCTGTCACCACGTGCGACTACCTACGCTTCAAGATTCTCCGGTTTACAAATACTTAACCAACGAAACGGGCTTCCCGCAAGCATACTTCCAAACGGGAGCTGTCTCGAGCTGCGGGATTTAGCCTCTTTCGAAGCAATCTGGATTTGAAAGGGGTAGGTAGCCTAACTGTCTCATGGATAACTGACTGAATCGGAGAATGAAGCATCGCAAAGATTCATCATTGAAATTTTGGGTTGATGCGACGAGATTGGTCCATCGAAGAAGTTATACAACTTGTCTCTGTAGTAGAGACAGTTGGGAAAGAAATAATTGACGGACCGCGGTGTAGTATCAAATCCTAAAAGAAAGAGTCCTCTAATCTGGAAAAAAAAAGAGAGAAGAGAGATCTACATTGAGTTAGGTAGTTAGTGCCGAAGGATCTTTTTAATTATTTCCTTCTGTTTTTTTTCCTTCAACTGGGAGTACGGAAAAGATTTTACTCAAGATGAATGAAATTATAAACCGGACTATTCTTAAGTTCCTACGAAGTTCAGAACTAATCCTCCGACTTGGTTAGGAGACGAGAAGCTAGTAACGGAGTTGTCTGAGCCGTATGAGGTGGGAAACCTCCAAGTTCGGTTCTAAAGGAGGGGATTGGAAAATAATCACCCATTCTGAGCGAGGGGAACAGGCCATTAACCAAGGAAATTTGGAGATTTCGGAGGCTTGGTTCGATCAAGCTGCTGAATATTGGAAACAGGCAATAGCACTTCCCCCCGGCAATTACATCGAAGCACAGAATCGGTTAAAAATTACGGGACGCTTCTCTTCGTCTAATTAATTAGTAGGGGGGGGGGGGCGGCGTAAGACAGGAAGGTTAATAAATGGAGTTAATAGATAGAAATTCTTACTTACTCGACACAAACCTTGCGGCCTCTCTCCCTACTAAACGTACGATCGACCTTATCAAGTCCATTAGGCACTATTAGGCCGTGTAATAATGCCATAAAAAGCCTGCCCTGCATAACTTCTTGATAGCAGCTGCTCGAGTTTCAAACTCAGGAGAAAAGGGAATAGATTACTACATGTTGGTAAAAACTCTAATTCTTAGAAGTTTAGTATCTACCGTTGGTAGGTTGTTGCTATCCCTTGCCCGAAGAGAGGAGAGTCCCGATGACTATTCGTTCGCCAGAACCAGAAGTCAAGATTTTGGTGGAAAAAGATCCCGTAAAAACCTCTTTTGAGAGATGGGCCCAACCCGGACATTTCTCGAGGAGTTTGGCTAAGGGCCCCAATACCACGACATGGATTTGGAACCTACATGCCGATGCCCACGATTTTGACAGCCATACCAACGATTTGGAGGATATATCCCGTAAAATATTTGGTGCCCATTTTGGTCAGTTAGCTATTATTCTCATTTGGTTGAGTGGCATGTACTTTCACGGGGCCCGTTTCTCCAATTATGAAGCGTGGCTTAATGATCCTACTCATGTGAAACCTAGTGCCCAAGTTGTTTGGCCAATAGTGGGTCAAGAGATCCTCAATGGAGATGTAGGCGGAGGTTTTCAGGGTGTACAGATAACATCTGGATTTTTCCAACTTTGGCGAGCTTCCGGAATAACTAGTGAGTTACAGCTCTACTGCACAGCTGTGGGTGCTTCAATCCTCGCCGGATTAATGTTTTTTGCCGGTTGGTTTCACTACCACAAAGCTGCCCCGAAACTAGCTTGGTTCCAGAACGTTGAATCGATGCTGAATCACCATCTGGCGGGTCTGTTGGGGTTGGGATCTCTAGCTTGGGCGGGACATCAGATACATGTTTCACTACCAATTAATCAACTCCTAGATGCGGGGGTTGATCCTAAAGAAATACCCCTTCCTCATGAACTGATTCTTAATCGTGATCTTATGGCTCAAGCGTATCCAAGTTTTGCAAAAGGGCTGATCCCGTTTTTTACCCTCGACTGGTCAGAATACTCAGATTTTTTGACTTTCCGTGGAGGTTTGAACCCAGTAACGGGAGGTTTGTGGCTGACTGATGCCGCGCATCACCACTTAGCTATTGCCGTTCTCTTCTTGGTAGCTGGTCACATGTATAGAACCAACTGGGGTATCGGACATAGTACGAAAGAGATTTTGGAAGCTCATAAAGGTCCCTTCACGGGTGAAGGCCACAAAGGTCTCTACGAAATTCTAACAAGTTCGTGGCATGCTCAATTAGCAATCAATCTTGCCATGCTAGGTTCTTTAACCATTATTGTGTCCCATCATATGTATGCGATGCCCCCGTATCCTTACTTGGCTACCGATTATGCGACACAACTTTCCCTGTTTACACATCATATGTGGATAGGAGGATTTCTAGTAGTTGGCGCAGCTGCACACGCAGCTATTTTTATGGTAAGAGATTACGATTCAACTACCCAATATAACAATCTGTTAGATCGCGTCATTCGGCATCGTGATGCAATAGTTTCACATCTCAACTGGGTCTGCATTTTCCTAGGTTTTCACAGCTTCGGTCTATACATCCATAATGATACCATGAGCGCCTTGGGGCGCCCTCAAGATATGTTTTCAGATGCCGCCATTCAATTACAACCGATATTTGCTCAGTGGGTGCAAAATACTCATGCCTTGGCTCCCGGATCAACCGCGCCTAATGCCGCAGCGAGTACTAGTTTAAGCTGGGGTGGCGGCGACTTCATTACTGTAGCCGGCAAAGTTGCCATGGCCCCAATTCCATTAGGTACCGCAGATTTTCTGGTACACCATATCCATGCATTTACCATCCACGTTACTGCTTTAATATTATTAAAAGGTGTTTTATTTGCACGCAGCTCTCGACTAATACCCGATAAAGCAAATCTTGGTTTTCGTTTTCCTTGCGACGGTCCTGGCAGAGGAGGCACCTGTCAAGTATCGGCTTGGGATCACGTTTTCCTAGGGTTATTCTGGATGTACAACTCAATCTCAGTAGTTATATTTCACTTTAGTTGGAAGATGCAATCCGATGTTTGGGGCAGTATAAGCGAACAGGGGGTGGTAAGCCACATTACTGGGGGAAACTTTGCGCAAAGTTCAACAACGATTAATGGATGGTTACGGGATTTTTTGTGGGCACAGGCTTCCCAAGTCATTCAATCATATGGTTCTTCGTTATCCGCATATGGTCTTATATTCTTGGGGGCTCACTTTGTTTGGGCTTTCAGTTTGATGTTTTTATTTAGTGGTCGCGGATACCGGCAAGAGCTTATTGAATCCATTGTTTGGGCTCATAATAAGTTAAAGGTTGCCCCCGTCACCCAACCTAGGGCCCTGAGTATTATCCAGGGACGTGCCGTGGGAGTAACTCACTACCTTCTGGGTGGAATCGCCACGACGTGGGCGTTCTTCCTGGCGAGAATCATTGCAGTGGGATAATGGCTAGGAGGATTTGAGAAACATTACGGCATCAAGATTTCCACAGTTCAGCCGGGGTCTATCCCAAGACCCGACTACTCGTCGTATCTGGTTTGGTATAGCCACTGCCCACGACTTCGAGAGTCATGACGACACTACCGAGGAGCGTCTATACCAAAAAATATTTGCATCTCATTCTGGTCAATTAGCTATCATATTTCTCTGGACCTCCGGGAACTTGTTCCATGTGGCTTGGCAGGGCAATTTTGAAGCGTGGGTACGGGACCCGCTACATGTGAGACCCATTGCTCATGCCATTTGGGATCCTCATTTTGGTCAACCAGCTGTCGAAGCCTACACTCGAGGGGGCGCTGCGGGTCCAGTCAATATTGCTTACTCGGGTGTTTACCAATGGTGGTACACTATCGGTCTACGCAATAACCAAGATCTCTATACCGGAGCTATTTTTCTACTAGCTACTTCTGCTTCATTCCTACTAGCCAGCTGGTTACATTTGCAACCTAAATGGAAACCAAGCATTTCTTGGTTCAAAAACGCTGAATCCCGGCTCAATCACCACCTTTCAGGGCTTTTCGGGGTGAGTTCTCTGGCTTGGGCAGGACATTTAGTTCACGTAGCTATCCCCGAAGCAAGGGGTGGACATGTCAGATGGGGTAATTTATTGACTGCCGCTCCGCACCCTCAAGGATTGGGACCTTTTTTCTCGGGTCAGTGGAGTGTCTATGCGCAAAATCCCGATTCTGGTAATCATTTGTTTGATAGCACTCAAGGGGCGGGAACAGCCATTTCAACCTTTTTGGGCGGATTTCACCCACAAACTCAAAGTTTGTGGCTAACGGATATTGCTCATCACCACTTAGCTATCGCCGTTGTGTTTATAATTGCCGGCCACACGTACAGGACTAACTCTGGTATTGGGCATAGTATGAAAGAGATTCTCGAGGCCCATATCCCTCCAGGAGGTAAGTTGGGCCGTGGACACAAAGGGCTTTATGATGCAGTCAACAATTCTCTCCATTTTCAGTTGGGGCTTGCTTTAGCTGCTTTGGGGGTTGTCACTTCTTTAGTCGCGCAACACATGTATTCCTTACCCGCTTATGCTTTTATAGCACAGGATTATACAACTCAAGCCGCACTATACACCCATCATCAATATATCGCCGGTTTTATCATGGCAGGAGCCTTCGCACACGGAGCTATATTCTTTATTCGAGATTATGATCCAGAACAAAATAAGGATAACGTTTTAGCAAGAATGTTAGAACATAAAGAAGCCATAATAGCTCACTTAAGTTGGGCAAGTTTATTCCTGGGGTTCCACACGTTAGGGCTCTATGTTCACAACGACGTAATGCTAGCTTTCGGGACTCCGGAGAAACAGATTCTTATTGAGCCTATATTTGCTCAATGGATTCAATCTGCTCATGGTAAAACTTTATATGGTTTTGACGTGCTTCTATCCTCGGCAGGTAGTCCGGCAAGTAATGCTGGTCGAGGCCTATGGTTACCGGGTTGGTTAGATGCTATTAACAGTAGTAGCAACTCACTATTTTTAACGATTGGACCCGGGGATTTCTTGGTTCACCATGCCATCGCTTTGGGCCTACATACGACTACACTGATTTTAGTCAAAGGCGCTTTAGATGCGCGCGGCTCCAAGTTGATGCCAGATAAAAAAGAATTTGGTTACAGTTTTCCCTGCGACGGTCCCGGGCGAGGCGGTACCTGCGACATCTCAGCTTGGGATGCATTTTATTTAGCCGTTTTCTGGATGTTAAACACCATTGGATGGGTTACCTTCTATTGGCACTGGAAACACATCACCTTATGGCAAGGGAATGCTGCTCAATTCAACGAATCTTCTACGTATTTAATGGGGTGGTTGAGGGATTACCTATGGCTGAACTCTTCACAACTTATTAACGGCTACAACCCCTTTGGTATGAACAGCTTATCTGTATGGGCATGGATGTTCCTGTTTGGACATCTCGTGTGGGCTACTGGATTTATGTTCCCAATCTCTTGGCGAGGTTATTGGCAAGAACTTATTGAAACTCTAGCTTGGGCTCACGAACGAACACCCCTAGCAAATGTGATACGTTGGAAAGATAAGCCAGTCGCTCTCTCCATCGTTCAAGCAAGGCTAGTGGGACTAGCCCACTTTTCCGTGGGTTATATTTTCACCTATGCAGCTTCTCTAATAGCATCTACATCAGGTAAATTTGGCTAATTTATCATTGTAGACTATCAAATTGTTTATTTCTGCATCAAGTTTGCCCTCCCATTCTTTTTCACACCCGATCTAATTTCAAAACTAGAAATCTATTTATCCATTTCTACTTCTAATTATGGATAAATAGATTTCTGGTTGCGAATCCAACCCGTTTTAGAGTAATAATCCAATTCTGCTTACTGATTCATCAATTATGGCAAAAAAGAGTCTTATTGAAAAAGAAAAAAGAAAGGAAGAATTAGTGAAAAAATATCATATCATTCGCCAATCTTTGAAGAGACAGATTAGAAGTAGCTCCTCAATTGAGGGGAAACTAATTATTTACAAAAGATTGCAATCTTTACCGCGAAGCAGTGCACCTGTTCGTCTCCGCAACCGGTGTTCCCTAACCGGACGACCCCGATCTAATTACCGACACTTTGGCTTATCTAGACACGTACTTCGTGAAATGGCACACACTTGCCTGCTGCCTGGATTATTGAAATCAAGTTGGTAATGGAAAATTCTCCTTCATTTCCTTCCTATTATGTCTAATTCACAGAATTAGATAGTCTTTTTCACTTCCATCCAATGTAATTATTCAATAGACGTATAATAATTATGTTGGGGGCATCAACTAAGCGGGGTAGAGCAGCTTGGTAGCTCGCAAGGCTCATAACCTTGAGGTCACAGGTTCAAATCCTGTCCCCGCGAAGTAAACTAACAATTGTTTATCTATTTCAATAATGCGATGCTTGATGTTCCTCGCGAGCTTAGACAAATCATCTTTTTGCGTCTCATCAGCAGAGCTGGTATTAATTTTACCAGATCGGATATCGGGGAAGTACAAGTATTTTCAATTAATTAGTAAATTGAAATTATTTGACATCACGCGTCAAATTAAGAATTACCTAATTGGTATTACTTATCTTTCTTATTCTCTCTCTCCTCCTTTTCCTAACTTCGTCGCTTGGTGGGGCAGAAACCTATCTATCTATAAGTAGATCTGTAAATTTCTATTTAGGTAGAAGTGTGAGATGTATAAGTTGGGAACATAGCTCCACCTTGTTTCAGACTAAAACAGGTTCTTCCTATTTCACCAAGTTCGACTTTTCCAAAAAGGGAAAATATGGGGCAAAAACTGACGGTGTGCCTGGTGGAGCTCAATCAGATAGTAGTTGTGACTTGAGGCCCCCTTAACTCAGGGGTAGAGTGACGCCATGGTAAGGCGTAAGTCGTCGGTTCAAATCCGACAAGGGGCTAATCAATACACCTTGATAAATCCAAGGGTCGAACTGTTTCAGCTTCACGGAAACACTCGGGTCCACACGCCCTCCTGATGCAAGAAATAAGAAGGTCTATTTCCCAGCATTTTTAACAAATAAAAAATTACCTAATTATTGAAAATAGAATTCGGTCAATTTCAACTTTTTAGTTAAGCCGGTTCTCTTTTAGTCACGATATCCTACCTAAGTAGTTTCGTCACACTGGGTAATGTGCCACCCGTTACAATTAGAGGGGGAGACAATTAAAAAGAAGGGGGGGGGGGGGAAGAAAATAAAGTGGATATAATTTTTAATATCAGAACCTTTTTTGTTATCCCTATCTCGGGAATTGAATATGAATTTCCAGCATCAGTATCAATATATATGTAGATAGATATATATATGGAACTATGTATTTATATAAATTTTAATCTGAGAAAAGAAAGAAGGAAAATTACGTTGCAAATTTATTATTTACTTATGTAAATAATTTCCCGCAATTAGTAATTAGTAGAAGTTATTTGAGTATATAGCACCCCTATTTGTTATATATTTATCTAAATACCTAGAAACAATTTTTCCGTTGGGGTTTGATATTAGCAGTAACAGCGAATCCTTTTGTTCGATTTTAATAGTTCTACCATATACTCTGCTCGGGATAAACTGCGGTATGCTGCTTATCCACTACTGCTACTTGGGGCTAAACCGAACAGAAAGGCTTCCAATTTTTACTGGGAATTGGTAAAATAGATACCGAAATAATTTTTGAAAAGGGGATGGATACTGCACTCACATATATCCATATATTCTATATATGGACGCAAGCTCTTCACGCCGCTCCAGTATTTCTTTCCCTAGACGTTTCTGAAAACAACTCCGTTTCCTCCTTGTGCTAGGTCGGATTCTCAAGGTACTTTTGATGCGACTGAATCAAAGTCAAAATCTCGGAAGAAAAGAAAGGTCTACCCACTGCTCAAAAAAACACGCAACAAGCAGGATCAGCTTAGGATTAAGTAAGTAAGAGGAAAGAGATGCCCATAAACTAAATTTTTATGAGGAAGGAAAAGAAGCATAGAATAGAAGGAATGGCTGGACAAAAAGACACGACATAAAAAGGAGGAGAAGGAGGGAAGCTAGAGACGAGAAGAGATATTGAAGGGAGTGAAAAAATCCAACCTCCCGACTGAAATTGAAAGAGCTACCAGCCTCATTTTCGCGTAATAACTCCTATAAGAACTCCTAGGAGTCCTCCGCCTTCGTAAATTATTTCCCGGGAAGAACAGCGTTTTAGCGGGCCAGTTTTATCTCACCCCGAAGGGGCGGAACTACACCATGTCGCGGTTTGAAAAATAAAAAGGAAAGGGGAACCCAAAAATTGTTTGAGGAGCTAAATGAGGGAATGAATATGACCATTGCCATCGGAAAATCTTCCAAAGAGCCGAAAGATTTATTTGATAGTATGGACGACTGGCTAAGAAGAGACCGTTTCGTCTTCGTGGGTTGGTCTGGCCTACTACTTTTCCCTACCGCCTACTTCGCCTTGGGCGGCTGGTTCACAGGTACAACCTTTGTCACCTCATGGTATACCCACGGATTAGCTAGCTCTTACTTGGAGGGATGCAACTTTTTGACTGCTGCGGTCTCCACTCCGGCTAACAGTTTGGCCCACTCTTTACTCCTTTTGTGGGGCCCCGAAGCACAGGGAGATTTTACTCGCTGGTGCCAATTAGGGGGTTTATGGACCTTCGTTGCTCTCCACGGCTCCTTTGCTCTAATAGGTTTTATGTTACGCCAATTTGAACTTGCGAGGTCTGTGCGACTACGCCCCTACAACGCAATAGCTTTCTCCGGTCCAATTGCGGTTTTTGTCTCCGTATTTTTGGTTTACCCTTTGGGCCAATCCGGTTGGTTCTTCGCACCCAGTTTTGGCGTAGCCGCCATTTTCCGATTCATTCTATTTTTTCAAGGTTTTCATAATTGGACTCTGAACCCATTTCATATGATGGGGGTTGCAGGAGTCCTTGGCGCAGCCCTATTATGTGCCATCCACGGCGCTACAGTTGAAAATACTTTATTCGAAGACGGTGACGGCGCAAACACGTTCCGCGCGTTCAATCCAACTCAGTCTGAGGAAACTTATTCGATGGTAACCGCAAATCGTTTTTGGTCCCAAATATTCGGTGTTGCTTTCTCCAACAAACGCTGGTTACACTTCTTCATGTTATTTGTGCCAGTGACGGGTTTATGGATGAGTGCTGTTGGAGTAGTTGGTCTCGCCTTGAATTTACGCGCGTACGATTTTGTCTCCCAAGAAATTCGTGCAGCAGAAGATCCCGAGTTTGAGACTTTTTACACGAAAAATATCTTACTAAACGAGGGTATCCGTGCCTGGATGGCAGCTCAGGATCAGCCCCACGAAAACCTTGTATTTCCCGAGGAGGTTTTACCCCGTGGAAACGCTCTTTAATGGAACCCTCTCGCTCGGCGGCCGCGACCAGGAAACCACAGGTTTTGCCTGGTGGGCTGGCAACGCCCGACTAATAAACCTGTCTGGTAAATTGCTTGGTGCCCACGTAGCTCATGCCGGCCTGATTGTCTTCTGGGCTGGATCTATGAATTTGTTTGAAGTGGCTCACTTCGTATCAGAGAAGCCTATGTATGAGCAGGGATTAATCCTACTTCCTCACTTGGCTACTCTGGGTTGGGGAGTGGGTCCTGGCGGGGAAGTAGTCGATACCTTTCCCTACTTCGTCTCCGGCGTACTCCATCTGATTTCCTCCGCAGTTTTGGGATTTGGGGGTATATATCACGCTTTAATTGGGCCCGAAACGTTAGAGGAATCCTTTCCTTTCTTTGGTTATACTTGGAAGGATAAGAATAAGATGACCACAATTCTCGGTATTCATTTGATACTACTAGGTCTTGGGGCTTTTCTCCTAGTTTTTAAAGCACTCTATTTTGGAGGGTTGTACGACACATGGGCACCCGGGGGTGGAGATGTGAGAGAGATTGCAAATCTCACCCTAAGCCCTAATATTATCTTTGGTTACCTACTGAAATCTCCTTTCGGGGGAGAAGGATGGATTGCAAGTGTGGATAATCTGGAAGATATCATCGGGGGACATGTTTGGTTGGGATCCATCTGCCTTTTTGGTGGAATTTGGCACATATTGACGAAACCGTCTGCCTGGGCTCGTCGCGCCTTGGTATGGTCCGGGGAAGCTTACCTATCCTATAGCTTGGGAGCCCTTTCCATCTTTGGGTTTACTGCTTGCTGTTTCGTCTGGTTTAACAACACAGCATATCCTAGTGAATTTTATGGTCCTACCGGTCCGGAAGCTTCTCAAGCACAAGCTTTTACTTTTCTTGTCAGGGACCAACGTCTCGGTGCTAACATAGGTTCCGCCCAAGGCCCCACTGGATTAGGTAAATACCTGATGCGTTCCCCTACGGGAGAAATTATTTTCGGAGGGGAAACCATGCGCTTCTGGGACCTCCGCGCCCCTTGGTTAGAGCCTCTAAGGGGCCCCAACGGTTTAGATCTTAGTAAGTTGAAGAGGGATATACAACCCTGGCAGGAGCGGCGATCCGCGGAGTATATGACTCATGCTCCCCTGGGCTCCCTAAACTCCGTAGGTGGAGTAGCTACCGAGATTAACGCCGTAAACTATGTATCTCCTCGGAGTTGGTTAGCAACCTCTCACTTCGTCCTGGGATTCTTCTTCTTCGTGGGTCATTTATGGCACGCGGGTAGGGCTCGCGCAGCCGCAGCCGGGTTTGAAAAAGGGATTGACCGCGATACCGAACCCGTTCTTTCCATGACACCTCTTAATTAAGACTCGGAAATCTATGTTGAGACGATGAAGACATAATAGAAATCCTCGTTTCGCTTCTTTTTCTGCTTGTTAGCAAGTCGGTTCAGTGCCGGACTCATTACATCATTCAGGTAGTAAAACTCTATCTATCTATTCAAATAATAGATAGATAGAGTTTCACTACCTGAATAGTGTAACCCGTAATATCAACCTATTCTAAGTTTGGTAGGATAAGAAGAGGGCACCAGTAATAACTAATTACTATTGTCCCTTCTGCCCAATTTTTATTTTGCTACAACAAGTAGGAGAGAGAGGGATTCGAACCCTCGATGGCATCTTATTACCATGCCAGTTTTCAAGACTGGAGCCTTAAGCCGCTCGACCATCTCTCCCGGTTATACCTACCCGATATTCAGAGGTAGAAATCACATCTCTTAGGTACTTGTGATAATTGATTAAAAGATATTCAACATTTATATATTTTACCTATAAATAAGAATAAGATATTGATAGATATTGCTTCTCTTGACTGAACCTCCTCCATGCCGTGAAAGATGCGGAGTGGAAACAATTCTGACCATAAAATTATTACGTATAATCATCCTCAATGTCGGAATCTAAACCAATTATTAATCAACAAAAACCTCATGAATTTTGAGGTAGTTAGTGGCAAAAGAGAGGGGTCTCCACCCGCGCCCCGTCAACGAAGTAATTCGTGGCGAACCGAGAAAGAGTTCCATTGGATGAGGATTGGATGGTACGAACAGTCTATACCTTACTGGGGAAATAATTAGAATTATGACTATCGCATTCCAATTGGCTTTATTCGGATTAATTGCCATTTCATTTCTACTAGTTGTAGGGGTGCCCGTTGCATTTGCATCCCCCGATGGCTGGTCCAACAATAAAAGTGTAGTTTTTTCAGGGGCGTCATTATGGATTGGATCAGTTTCTTTGGTAGGTATACCCAATTCGTTTATTTCTTAATTAAGATTCTGTATCTTTTTGGTTCCTCCTCTCGTAATTTGCCGTTACGAGTGGAGTTGCCAAATAGAGAAGATTTTTACTGATGCAAATCCCTAGGAAGTAGCTACACGTAGCCGTAGTATAGTCAATTTCCAATTAGTAGTTAGTAGAATAGATCTACTCCCTCCCCCCCTACACTACAGATTGGAATTTTCCAATCTAAATCTAGAATAAATATGTACGCAAATTTTGAATTGGTAAAACATCATCTCATGATTAAGATGATATAGCAGATTATGCGGATATAGTTGAATGGTAAAATATCTCCTTGCCAAGGAGATGACGCGGGTTCGATTCCCGCTATCCGCCTATCTCATATGAAACAAACAGGTTCTGTTATATATGGAAATATGCCCAAAAAAAGAAGAATTACGAACTCCAATTAATTTTCATAATGGACAGCTGAAAAAGAAGGAAGAAGCTTCAAATATTAATTGAAAGATTAACGGTTGATTGCAAGCGAAGACCTATCTAATTTTTACTATTTCAATATTCCGTTTCTATTTTGGATGCAATGAGGTTTCAAAGCAAAACAAGTTTGTCGAAGTAGTCGTTTTGTCATCAAAAATATGTCAATCAATTGTCTACCGTAGGTAAACTACCTGGGGTAGGGGGGGGGGCAGCTCCTTACTTGCTATTTTTTCTGGCAGGTAATATACTTAGTACTAGTACAAGTGCTAGGCATTTATAACATATTCATGTTATTAAGTTACATGCTAATGCTATCCGACAATTCGCAAATTGGATGTCGTTTACGACTGGAAAGGCACCGCTGGCTGATAGCCATCAGAGGGCGATATAGTCAAGCGGTAAGACGGAGGACTGCAAATCCTTAATGCCCCAGTTCGAATCTGGGTGTCGCCTAACAAGAGAGTTTTCTTGTATATGACGAGAAGGAACGAAATCTATTGAATTTACTTGGATTTACTCATTTAGGAAGTTTCTTTTTATAAGGGATTGTTTATTGCGCCGAAATCGGATACAGGTTGAGGTGCTCTATAGCTTGTTATAGCCTATCACATTTCATGTGTCTCGACGCGTCACGCATAAACAATCCCATCTTATTATATCATTAATTGGTAATCAGAAGGTCTAAATCACCAAGATATTTTAAGAGGGAGCTACTAACCGGTACCATTAAAAAAAAGAAGAAGAGTTTACACACGCAGCATCTCCTGTTATTGAAGTATATCATCAACTAGGTGTCTGCTCCTCGCTAGACAACAAGTTTCAAGCTTTTTCAAGCTTTGTTTCGTATTTGGACTTATAAATAATTAGTAATTAATAAGAATCAAGGGAGTAAATAGATAGGAGTTACAACTACGGACTTAGTTAATACAGCTTGGGCTGCCCTGACGGCGATTTCCACATTTTCTCTTTCACTTGTAGTTTGGGGACGAAGCGGTTTATAACAGAAGGTTCGCCAGTCCGTCAGTAGCCTGATTCGGGGGATACATGCAGTTGTGGTGAGACCATGGATTCATGTTTTCCCCACTTTAATTTTCCTATTTGAGTGGAAGGGGTGGTGCAGCCGGGGGCTACTTCCTCTGCCCCCCCCCCGTTCATACTGGAATCGTTGCTACTAACGGATGCTAAAAAATTGTCTAACATCGGATCGGAAATGAAATTACCAAAATGTTTGGAAGAAACTGATATCTTTCCCTTTTACCCATCTCCTTCTCATTCGACACGCCGCAGCTTAGTAAATACACCGTGGGCAAAAATACACAACTATTTTCAAATCTAGATTTGAAAATAGTTGTACGTCTAAAGAACCTTCTTGGGGAAAAGGAAGTAATTATCTGGGGGAGCTCCAGCTAAACCAAATTCCCTCTTTTTTATTTCTCTTATTTCGAAACGAAGATTAAAATAACAAAATGAATAAATTTAGTACCTTAATAGACTGATTCTTCTTCCTCACCATGGGCGAGAACCTACCCCGTTCATTGTTAGGTCACACCCTCGTTAACTCAAAATTTAATTGTTTCGTCTGACGATATGACTGCACCCGGAATGAAAAATGGGGAGTGAACGTATACCTGACATTTTTTTAGGGACATACTTTTGGTTCGGATACTTCACTTCTTTTTTCTTGGTTTATGTAGGTTGATTCGTAGCAGATATAGAGGTATCTCCAGATGTTATAGCTATCTAATATTAGTCATTAGGTCAAAATCAGATTCGTAAAAGAGAAGAAGTAATTGAATGAGAAGCAAAAATTGATAGATCAAAAAGGTGATCTATCAATTTTGGACAATTACATTTGGGAATGATGCATGATACGTGGTATTCAGAAAGATGGAGACAATATAGAAAAGCATAGACTCTGACTGACAGAAAAGAACCAATCGAAGAAGATGCCACGTTGGGGATAAGTTGTTACTACAAGCTGTTACTAACAATAACAAACAACCGGGTAGCGTAAAAATCTCGGACGGAGCAGGAGGAGCGGCTTGCGTATCGTTGTATCTCATGAATAAGGAGCAGATGGTGCCTTCTTCTTCTACCCCCTTATCTGTCGCTCCTGCATATGAAGATTTATTGATAAATTGGTAGTCAAATCAGTTACCAATTACTAGTTATTCTGCGCGGCCGTTTGAATGTAAAGAATAAGTAGAGAAGCTGTCGGGATCAGAATGAAAAGTGCGGTAGCTACAAACGCGAGAATATTTACTTCCGTATTGGTAGTTCGAATCATCAGTTGGGAAATAGCTCGAGCGGTTTCGTCAAAAAAACTCTCGGATTTTATTATAAACTATCTCTCCTTAACTAGTCGGGTCGACCGAATTAGTAGCTAGTCAATTAAAAAGAAAAATATCGGATGTGAATCTTCGATATCGATTACATAGTATATCACGAAATGGAATATCGAGAATACCTATTGTTCATTTTCGGAAAGTATCAGCCTGACGTGTCCGTATTCTATTAATTTAAGAATCGCTCCAACGAGTTTATATTATATAGATGATATAATAAAAAATGATTTCAATCATTATTACTTATATCACTAATACAACACGAATTTAGATTGCTAGAAAAATGGATTCTCTCACTATTTCCTCGTCATTTATCCAAATTGACAACTGATGGGAAATACTCTTAATCTACCTAAGAGGTAACTGGGCCCCCATCGTCTAGAGGCCTAGGACGCCTCCCTTTCACGGAGGCGACGGGGATTCGAATTCCCCTGGGGGTATTCATCTCTCAATTCTGGGTCGATGCCCGAGCGGTTAATGGGGACGGACTGTAAATCCGCTGGCGACGCCTACGCTGGTTCGAATCCAGCTCGACCCAAGTCCGAGCCTGTAAGGTTAATTTTGAACTAGCCAATTTCATCGGAGTTCCTCGGGATTGACGGGTCTCGAACCCGCAACTTCCGCCTTGACAGGGCGGTGCTCTAACCGATTGAACTACAATCCCACCAATTAATTTGATTGGAGTTTATGTAACAATAGACTCGAAGTCAACAATATTTTCTCTTTTTTAGTTACTCTATCAAATAACTTCTTTGCGGAAATTTCAACTTTCATTTCGTCGTAAACTTTGAGAAGAAGTTATTTGATACCATAGTTTGATACCATAAAAAAAGGAGCATCTGTCTGTCTTTTAATCTTTCTCTGGTAATCGAAATCCCTTACGTGGTATAATTAGCAAACTCGTTTTGCTGCTACGCATCTTCCGGTTTTTTTCACCAATGATTATCGTATTTTTGCATACGTAAGTATCATAACCAATTTGGACAAAAAAGAGTTTACTTAATTATGTTTACTAACCCTCCCTGGGTCGCACAGATGTCTTTCATTTGCAGCTCATGACAATGATTTAATTTCTAGTGCAAAAAAGTTCCCCAAGAGGTACGATAGACTTTTTCCTGCACCCCTCCTGTTTAGACATCGTCACATGAATCTTCACAAAAAATTGGTTGTAGATAACTAAAGGAAGGGGAATCAATTTCTTCTATTTGTTCTTCTGGGGGGGGGGGGGGCTGCTGATTCAACTTCCCAGACATAGAAAGATAAAAATACGGAAATCTAATTGGATCTATTTTTAATCGGGATGAGTCTCGATTCGTCAATTCATTAGGAGGAAGTAAAAATATGCCCGTACTACCAGAACTTGCACAAATTCAATTTGAAGGCTTCAATCGATTTGTTCATGAAAGGTTGCTTGAAGAACTTGAAAATTTTCCGAAAATTGAAGACACAGATAAGGAAGTCGAATTCTGAGTTATTAGTGGACAGTATCAATTGACGCAACCTTCAGTCGAAGAGAGAGAAGTCGCGTATCAATGTGTCACATATTCATCCGATCCATATGTACCAGTTTAATTGATTCGTAGCGGAGATGGGGTAGTACAAGAAGAAGACGTGCGGTCCGGATCTATTCCCTGGATGAATTCTAAGGGGACGTCTATTATCAACGGAGTTGCCAGGGTTTCGGTCAGTCAAATCTTGAGAAGTCCCGGTATTTACTACAACCGAGAAGCCGATCAGAAAGGAATTTTCGCATATACTAGCACTACAATTTCGGATCGGGGGGGGAGATTCAAATTGGAGATAGATAGAAAAGAGAAAATTTGGATTCGTATCAGCAAGAAGAAGAAGATATCCATTTTGATATTATTAGTAGCTATGGGGTTAAGCAAGATAGATATCTTGCAAAATGCTCGTTACCCCACGATTTTCTCAAATATCTTAAAGAAACAAGAGGGAGCCATCGAATCGTCGGAGGATGCTGCAGCAGAACTTTACAAACATTCATACTCCGCCACAGATGCGGATATCTCATTCTCAGAATCTATATTCAAGGAGTTATAGAAGAGGTTTTCCCAGCATAGATTTGAGTTGGGACGAATTGGTCGACGAAACCTAAATATCAAACTAACTCTTGATGTACCCGAAGAGAAACATTTTTTGCTGCCCCAAGACATATTAGCAGCCGCAGATCATTCAATAGAAATAAGCTACGGAATGGGCAACCTCGATGACATAGATCATCTGAAAAATAGACGTGTTCGATCTGTCGCGGATTTGCTTCAAGAACAATTAAAGTTGGCCCTAAACCGTTTAGAGAATTCGATTCGACAAAATCTATCTAGGGCCGTTAGGCGCAAACGCGCGATAACGCCACGGGGATTAGTGACGCCTACACCAGTAGTAGCAACTTTTAAGGAGTTTTTTGGATCACATCCCCTATCACAATTTCTAGACCAAATAAACCCATTATCGGAAATGGTGCATAAACGGAGATTAAGTTCCATAGGTCCTGGCGGATTGACACGGCGAACCGCCAGTTTTCAAGCTAGAGATATCCATTTTAGTCACTATGGCCGTATCTGCCCAATCGAAACATCGGAAGGCATGAATGCTGGCCTCATTTCATCACTAGCTATTCAGGCAGAAGTTAGCAACTCCGGATCTTCGCAAAGCCCGTACTTAAAAATTTCGGAATCATCCGAGAAAGAGCAATTAATATACTCATCCCCTACTGAAGACGATTACTACCGAGTAGCGACTGAAAATTCATTAATAGGCCAATGGAGAGCTAGGGAAAAAGAGCTTATACTGGTTCGATATCAACAAGAATTCCTTAGCGTCCTTTGGGAACAGGTTGATTTCCGAAGCATCCATCCCTTGCATTATTTCTCCGTCGGAGCTTCGCCTATTCCATTCATTGAGCATAATGACGCGAACCGTGCCTTAACGGGTTCTACTACGCAACGTCAGGCGGTTCCACTGGTTAATTCCGAAAGATGTTTCGTAGGAACTGGGTTAGAAAGTTAAGTAGCTTTAGATTCTGGAAGTGTAGTTGTATCTGAACGAGAAGGATAAATTCGATATATTGATGGCAACTTGATTGAACTACTATCAATCGATGAAGTACCAGACAATGATGTAGTTCCACGTGTTACAAATAATCGATTAAAGATATATGGACGTTCCAACAGCAATACCTGTATACACCAGAAGCCCGCGGCTTTAGTGGGAGAATTGCTGAAACGCGGAGAGGTTATCTCGGATGGGGCAGCAATTGCCAGGGGAGAATTAGCTTTGGGTAAAAATATCCTAGTAGCCTACATGCCATGGGAAGGCTACAATTTTGAAGATGCAGTGTTGATTAGCGAACGCCCGATATACGAAGATATTTTCACATCCTTTCACATCGAAAGACACGAAGTTGAAGTCTGCGCAACAAATCAGGGTCCTGAAAGGGTTACCAAGCAAATACCTCAATTGGATAGTCACACACTTCGACACCTAGATGATAATGGGCTCGTAGAATCAGGATCTTGGGTAGAGGCAGGAGATGCCTTGGTCGGCAAGCTGACACCCCAAGAGGGGACAGACTCATCACGTGCGCCGGAAGGAAGATTGTTACAAGCCATTTTCGGTATACAATTAATTAATGCGAGAGAAAGCTGTCTAAAAGTTCCGATTGGTGGAAGAGGTCGAGTCACTGATGTCAGATGGGTTTATCCCGAAGACGATACTTCAAATGATTTAGAAGTTATTCATATTTATATATTGTAAAAGCGTAAGATACAAGTAGGTGATAAGATAGCCGGCAGACATGGAAATAAAGGTATTGCATCAAAAATGTTGCCTAGACAGGATATGCCTTATTTGCAAGATGGAACACCAGTCGACATGATATTAAGTCCTTTAGGAGTACCCTCACGAATGAATGTGGGACAGATTTTCGAATGCCTACTTGGGTTAGCCGGGGAGTTTCCAGAAACCCATTACCGTATAGTACCTTCTGATGAAAGGTATGAGCGAGAAGCTTCCAGAAAATTAGTACTTACAGAACTTCGTAGAGCAGGTGCGACCACCCATAATCCGTGGTTATTTGAACCCGATCATCCCGGAAAGAGTCGATTGATCGATGGACGAACAGGTGAATCCTTTGTCCAACCTATTACAATTGGAAGAGGCTATATGATGAAACTGATTCATCAGGTCGACGACAAAATTCATGCGCGATCGAGCGGACCGTACGCACTTGTTACGCAGCAACCTCTCAAAGGAAGATCCAGACGGGGAGGGCAGCGGGTTGGAGAAATGGAAGTACGGGCTTTGGAGGGTTTTGGAGTGTCTTATACGTTGCAAGAAATGCTTACAATTAAATCAGATCATATTCAGGCTCGTTACAGGGTACTTGGTGCAATTATGACTGGAAAACCTGTTTATAAGCCCAATACCGCCCCAGAGTCTTTCCGATTGCTAGTTCGAGAGTTACGTCGCATGGGTTTAAACCTGGAGCACAATTTTATAATTGAAGAAGGTTTGGAGAGGGAGAGTGAAAACATTTGATATTTAATTGAAACTTCCGTGAGTAATTAATCAAAACTTTTTATAATATGATTCATCGAGCGAATTATCAACAACTTCAAATTGGACTGGCTTCCCCCGAACAAATTCGTAGTTGGGCCGAGAGAGAGTTACCCAATGGAGACGTCGTTGGGCAAGTCGATTAACCTTACACGTTGCATCACAAGACTCACAAACCAGAGAGAGATGGCTCATTTCGTGAAAGGATACTCGGACCCCTAAGAAGCGGCGTTTGTGCGTGTGGAAATTATCGATCTGTCGATAACGAAGAAGAGGATTCTAATTTGTGCAAACATTGCGGAGTTGAATTTATTGACTCCCGGGTTCGAAGATATCGAATGGGATACATTAAACTTGCGTGTCCAGTCACTCATGTGTGGTTTTTGAAACGAATTCCTAGTTATGTTGCAAATCTACTTGCCAAACCTCTTAAAGAACCAGAAAGCCCAGCATATTGCGATGTGTGACTCGATTGTATATGTCGATCACTACAGATTGGCCGTAAACTGTCATTCCATGTAGAAGTGGAAAGCCTCTAACCGACATGTTTCTCGCGTCGCTCGAGTATTGTTGTCTAACTCGGGGTAGAAGCTGCCGTGTGCATAATGGGGAATCTCCTCCATGGTTAATTTCCAGCAGAAAATCCAGCGATTGGGCTTCGTAAGAACTATTTCCATTTCAGTTGATAGATTAAGAATCACGTTCTTTTTAATAAAGTCCTTCGGCTTTCTTATTCTTCCTCTGTTTTTCCTTCTAGAAAAAGTTTTCTAATCTAAATAGTATTCTATATCTATTTCTAGATATATATATATATATAGAAGAAATAGATGGTTATGAAAATCTAAACATCGCAGTGATTTTTTTGTTCAATTTAATTAGCAGCCATCGAAGTGGAGTGGAAACCCAAAGAGGGAAATGGTCGCATCGGGAACAAGGGAAATATCTCCAGCCTACGATTCAACTAGAAAGAGATATGGGAGAGGAAATTACTTCTTCTTCGGCAGATCGGTCAATACGGGGGGGGGGTACAAGACTACTCGAAAAAGAAGGAGTTGAAATCCGAGTAATGAACAACTACATTCATCTTCAAAAAGACGGTGTTAGAAACAACTTTATAATTAGTTATTCGAGCCGGATGAGAGGAAACAATCGCGTCCGATTCTAAGGGGGGGTCATCGCCCGGCCTATCCCAATCTTTTTCTTGCTAGGCCCGTGGCCGAGAGGGCCAACCTCTTAAGATTGCGGGGTTTATTCAATTATGAAGACCGATCCTGGAGAAACATGCTTCCTGCTTCTCTTTCTACTCGAAATTATGAGACGCTTCAAGGTAACGAAATCGCCACCGGGGGGGATGCCGTCAAAAAAGGATTGACTGGTTTGGACCTGCAAGATGTTATTGATCGTGCATTTTCGGAGTGGCAAGCGCTGGCGAAGCAAAAGCCTGTTGGTAATGAATGGGAAGATCGGACAATTCAAAGGAGGAAAGATCTTCTGGTTAGACGGATGAAATTAGCCAAGGATTTCTTACGAGCAAATCTAAAACCAGAATGGATGGTTTTAGATATCTTGCCGGTTCTTCCACCTGAATTGAGACCAATAGTTGAATCATATGAAGGTGAATTAGTTACTTCCGACCTTAATGAGCTTTATAGAAAGGTAATTCATCGAAATAATACTCTTGTTGAATTCTCATTGGGCAGCGAATTTACGCCGGAAGGATTAATCGTTTGTCAAAAGAGACTTATTCAAGAAGCTGTAGATGCTCTCATTGATAATGGTATACGTGGCCAACCGATGAGAGATATTAACAATAGACCCTACAAGTCATTTTCAGAGGTTATTGAGGGCAAAGAGGGACGATTTCGCGAGAATTTGCTTGGAAAGCGAGTCGACTACTCAGGTCGTTCCGTCATTGTCGTAGGCCCATCTCTTTCATTACATCAATGTGGATTACCTCGAGAAATATCAATCGAACTTTTTCAAATATTTGTAATTCGTAACTTGATTGGATGCCACCTTGCTTGTAATCTGCGATCAGCTAGAAGTATGATACGAAAGGGAGATCCCATTATATGGGAAGTTCTTCGAGAAGTTATGAAGGGTCACCCTATACTATTGAATCGGGCACCTACTTTGCATAGGCTGGGTATGCAGGCATTTCAACCTATCTTAATAGAAGGACGTGCTATTCGTTTGCATCCATTGGTTTGTGGGGGGTTTAATGCAGATCTTGACGGAGATCAGATGGCCGTTCATGTGCCCCTATCTCTTGAAGCTCAGATTGAAGCTCGTCTTCCGATGTTTTCGCACGTAAATTTGTTATCCCCTGCTACGGGCGATTCCGTATCTGTCCCGAGTCAAGATATGCTTCTCGGTCTCTATGTATTGACAATTGAGAATAAGCAAGGGGTTTATGGAAACAGGCATTCCATTTTCGTGAAAGAAGGTGACGTCTACTCCGCCGAACTACCCAGTTTCGGTAGTTACTACGACATACTCAGGGCCAAGGAATCAAGTAGAATCGATTTTTGTAGCTTCTTATGGCTTCGATGGGAATTGAATTTGGAAATGATTAGTTCGAAAATTCGCGAATTACCTATTGAGTCGCAATATGAATCTTTGGGAACCTCTCTTCACCCCTATGATAATTACCAGATTAGAAAGTGTAGGAGGGGAGATATCTCAAGTATACATGTACTTACTACGGCTGGTCGTATTTTATTCAATCAACAATTAAAGGAAGCGATTCAAGGTGTATCGATGGCTTCTTAGTCTACTACCTCGTCCACATCGGATATGATGACACGATACGAAGTGGTTATATCTAGTTAATCGCACCAATGAGGAATGAAAAATCTATTTAATCTAAAAAAAATATATATATATATATTTTTTTTAGATTAAATAAGTAATAAATTACTTAAATTTACATTATTGATTAATAGTATCTAAATCTAAATTATCGTATTGTATCAAAATATAAGAAGCTATATAAGTTGAGGTTTTTATAGTGACGAATCAAATTGAATTACCGTTCTGCAATAAAACAATGGATAGAGTTGCCATGGGGCGACTCATCGGCAAATTAATTGTCTGTTTTGGAATTGCATCTACAGCAAATATTTTGGATCAAGTTAAGGTTTTGGGTTTTCAGCAAGCTACAAAAGCATCTATCTCACTGGGCATCGACGACCTTTTAGCAGTACCGTCCAGAGGATGGCTTGTACAAGACGCTGAGAAATAAGGCTACGTGTCGGAGCGTCATTACCGTCACGGGAGTTTGCATGCTGTAGAGAAGTTACGCCAATCAATTGAAGCCTGGTACGCCACAAGCGAATGTTTGAAGCGGGAAATGAATCCAAGTTTCAAAATGATCGATCCTTTAAATCCAGTCCACATGATGTCTTTTTCGGGGGCCCGGGGAAGTATTTCCCAGGTACATCAGTTGCTTGGCATGCGAGGATTGATGTCAGATCCGCGGGGACAAGTAATCGATCTACCTATCCGAAGAAACCTCCGTGAAGGCCTATCACTGACAGAATATATAATTTCCTGTTATGGCGCCCGCAAGGGGGTTGTGGATACCGCCGTCCGAACCTCCGATGCCGGATACCTAACACGCAGGCTTGTCGAAGTGGTCCAACACGTTGCGGTACGCAAAAAAGATTGCGAAACTAGCAAAAGCATTGCTTTGCTTAGTTTCATCGAGGGAAAACGGGAATCTATTGAGCCAACATCATATCAAAAATTGATTGGACGCGTGTTGGCAGATAATGTCTACCGAGATGCCAGATGTATTGCCACCCGTAATCAAGATATCAGTGATGGACTGGCTGGTAACTCAGTAGTATTGACGCAGCCAATATATGTGAGATCTCCTTTGACACGTAAAAGCATTTTCCGGATTTGTCAGTTGTGTTACGGCTGGAGTCTTGCTCATTACGATTTAGTAGAATTGGGGGAAGCCGTCGGTATCATTGCGGGTCAATCCATTGGAGAACCGGGAACTCAATTAACATCAAGAACTTTTCATACAGGTGGAGTATTTACGGGCGATATCGCAGAATACGTACGAATTCCTTTTAATGGACTTATTCATTTCGACGGTAGGTTGGCTTATCCCACACGTACGCGACATGGGCATCCTGCTTGGATGTGTCGAAATGATCTATCTGTTTCTACCACGAGTTGTGGCGATGTACACAATTTTGTCATCCCAGCTCGAAGTCTACTTATGATTCGAGACGGTCAGTATGTTGAAGCGCAGCAAATTATTGCAGAAGTACGAGCCAAAGAATTTCCACTTAAGGAACGTATCCAAAAAGCTATCTATCCAAATCTAAACGGGGAAATTCACTGGAGTAAATTTGTGTGGCATGTGCGCGACTGCATAAGCAATTCTATTCGTGTCGTACGCGAGGCGGGCCATATCCGGATTCTTTCAGGAGCTTCTAGAAAATCTGACGAAAACTATTTGTTTCATAAAGATCAGGATAGAGTCGACATTAAACGCAACTTTATTGAAATAAAAAGAAGATGCAATTCTTCTAGGAGACTTGGCAAAAAGAGAATTGATGCTGCCAATTGCGAAAGTTCGCAATTGAGTATCCGAGAATTTGGAATCGATACAAAATATTTTTCAAGTTGTTCAAAACTTCCAATATCTAACTATATTTTATCTAATATCAGGGTGAAGCGGTCCGGAGAAAAAACTGAACCCGTTTCTCCCTTGTTGGAGAGGCAACAGTCAAATCTCAATCAATCATTTTTTGTAAATGTTGATGTTCATCAATTAAACAGCATTCTAGATGAAAATGATATCTTCGCAACCTATGAGAGATGTGACTACCAAACTGGTACTGTGGGGATTATAACCTGTGGCACCATAGAAGTTGAATCTACTGATAAAAAGATATTTGTATTCGACGATAAGACGGAAGAGAAGACTTCCGGCTCGTGGTGTAGAGTAGTTGGAGGGGGCAATTCCTTCCTAATTCCTGAAGAGACTTATACTATATATGAACCTCCATCATTTATTTCGATACCAGACAATACTACTTTAGGAGAGGGGGAACAAGTAACTGGTACTACTAGTAGTGAAGTAGGTGAACTGATCCAAATTGGTGAGCCATTAACAAGTGGTGTTACAGTAAGAGTATTACCCGGATATATCTGTAATCTGGAAGCGGCAACTAATCTATCCAGGCGGAATGTTAATCTAATAGAGCCAGGTAATTTGATTCCCAATAGAATTGAAGCCGCGGATTGGGTTTACTTACAACCGGTTACACTTTACGGGGAAAGGGAGACCTCTGTCCCAGCAAGACCGGCTGTCAGGTACAACGTATCTAGAGATTTTTCGGCGCAAGGAGTCTTCCGTATTGATAAGCCGAAGACACAGAAGCGCATGGACGCTCGAGTCCTTTTATGTATCTCTCGTAGAAATGGTGAGAGAATCAAGAGGATTAATCATGAGACTACTCAATTAATTCGAACTTCTTCAGTGGCTGAGTGGCAAATACACTCTCACGATACCCCCTCTGTGAAAAAAAACTACTTATCTCTCACCAACGTGAAAATCAATAATCTATTTAATACTTTTATTCAGGTTAATCTGTTAGCATCTCCTCCCGTACGAAGTCTCGGAATCAGTCAGGTTTCCAATAAATTGGTGTCTGCCGATAAACCGTTTCGCGCTCAAATGAATTTATCCGACGACGGTGATGATTTAGCTTGCAAATATCGGAGCATTGCTGTTTATTCGGTTCCAGAGCGTGATGGGTCTTTTCTAACTTTGTCACCTTTTGATTTTTATCGTAGAAGCTATTTCGCTTATTTAAGCAGTAGTAGCTACGGGGAAGGAGTTGGAGAATATTTATCACGCTTAGAATCAGGTGTAGGCAGCTCATCTGGGAGTTTGAAAAACGCTTTACCCAGTTTCAAAAGCGAATCTTGTTCGGAAAGGTCTCCGAATCTAAGTAGTAGAAAGAGATCGATTAAATTCGGGAGATCAAGCTTTACCTGTTTCCAATTAGAATTTGAAGAGGTAGGTCTAGTGGGGACTTCATACACAATTTCTTATTCATCTGCTCCCCCTCATTTGTTGCTAGGTGGAGAAGCCCCCCTCTGCATCAACTATTTCCTCGATCATTTGATATATACGGATGGAACAGATACGTCGGGACGTAGACATCGGTATCTAATTGATGAGAATAGATTAGTATCGAGATGTTCTAAAAATCCTTTTTTAGATAGATTTTTGTTGGAAAATCCAATTCATTCGCCGTTAAAATTCCTCATTCGGGGAATCCTGTCAATTAATCTAGGATTACTAATCAATGGAAGTCGATTCTTCTGTAGAAGTAGTGTATTTCTCGAGTCTGGTCAGGTCGTAGCCATTCAGCAAGATTACTTACTAATCAGAACTGGTAAGACTATTCTGGTGAATCAGGGAGCAGCTCCTCATAAGATATCTGGAGACACTATCGGAGAGGGGGATACATTAATAACGTTGCCATATGATAGGTTGAAATCTGGAGACATCACCCAGGGTCTTCCGAAAGTTGAGCAGCTGTTGGAGTCTCGCTCTATTGCTCCTATTCCAGTAAAAATCGAAAATCTTTTCAGAAGATGGAATCGGGGTATTACAAGATTAATTGGGAACTTCTGGAGTCACTTCTTAAGTACCGGAACAAGTCTGGAACATTGCCAACTGATCTTAACCGATGAAATTCGAGAAGTTTACGAATCTCAGGGGGTACAAATATCCGACAAACATCTAGAAATTATTATTTGGCAACTGACATCAAGGGTCGTAGCATCAGAGGATGGGATAACCAACGTATTCTTTCCTGGGGAACTTGTTGAGTTATCACAGGCGGAGCGGATGAGTCGTGTATTAAAGAGACCAATTTTCTATGAGCCTATTATACTGGGAATGACAAGGGCAGCCCCTAGTACGACTAGTTTTTTATCAGAGGCGAGTCTTCAAGAAACTACGCGAGTATTGGCCAAAGCTGCTCCCCGAGGTCGCATCGACCGGTTGAAAGGATTGAAGGAGAACGTTATTCTTGGCGGCGCTGTCCCCGTTGGAACAGGTAGTCCAGAAATCGTTTGCCAACTAGAAGTTAATAAACGGAAACGGTTCTATTTGGCACTAAATAGAAATAGCAAGAACCCAACTTGGGGAACAAAACCCGATTTATGTGGTTACCGCAAGGAGCGAAGTGTCAACCCCAATCTATTTCTCCAGACGGGCTTGAGTCGACCCCTCCATCTTGAAATGAGCTAAGGCGTGGTATTCAATGACGTTTTTGCGTGTTTCAACTCGAAAAATTGATCATCAGATTGTAATAATTTATCAAATTTAGTTAAAATAGGACGAATTTATAGTTTTTTATATTTGAGGAGAAGATGCAACGGAAAATTTGGAATATCAATTTGGAAGGAATGATGGCAGCCGGGATCCATTTTGGTCACCAAACCCATAAATGGAATCCTAGGATGTCACCTTTTATATTTACAGAACGGAAGGGTGTTCATATACTCGATCTCACTCAGACTGCTCGTCTTTTATCTGAAGCTTGTAATCTAGTATTTGATGCAGCAGCGGAGGGAAAAGAATTCTCAACGGTTGGTACAAAACATGAGGTAGCTGATTTGATAGCATCATATGCAACAAGATCTCAATGTCACTATGTGAATGAAAAATGGCTAGGAGGTACGTCAACAAACTGGTTCACCACGGAAATGCGTCTTCATAAGTTTCAATACTTACAAAACGAAGAAGATACGGGAGGGTTCAACTGACTTCCGAAGCAAGAGGCGGCGATTTTGAGAGGATAACTATCTAAATTGAAAAGATGCCTAGGCGGAATTCAATATATGTCAAATTTACCCGATATTGTGATAATTACTGATCAACACGAATAATCTATTGCCCTTAAAGAATGTATTATTTTAGGTATTCCCACAATTTGTGTCGTTGATACAGATTGTGATCCGGATCTTGTAGATATCCCAATTCCCGGTAATGACGACGCACGACCCTCAATCCGATGGATATTGGATAAACCAACAGTAGCTATTTGTGAAGGTCGTTCAAACTCAAAGTTCTTTGAGGCAAATTAATAGGCGGCAAAGCCGGGGCTGATAACTGCCTCGACAACTTCTCACGAGGTAGCGGAAGATTTTTGGGGATATCGCCCAAATTCATCAAAAAGAATAACTTGTTCTTGTTACTTCGTAAACAGAAAGAAGAAAAAGAAGAAGTTGTAGTGATTACCTTAAATATTTTGGATAAATTTCTCTATCGAGAGGGGGATATTACGCACATAGACCAACTGGGAATTTCTGAAATGGATCATCTGTATCAAGTATCGAGTGTAGAAGTAGGCTAACATTCTTATTGGCAAGTAGGGGTCTTCGAGGTTCATGCGCAGGTTCTTGTAACTTCCTGGGTCGTTGTTGCCCTGTTATTGGCTCTACCTATTGTAGGTGCCAGAAATCTGCAAACCATACCGACGGGTAGCCAGAATTTTATTGAGTATGTTCTCGAATTTATTAGGGATTTAACTAGGACCCAGATGGGGGAAGAGGAATACCGTTCTTGGGTTCCATTTATTGGAACGATGTTTCCATTCATTTTTGTTTCCAATTGGTCCGGCGCCTTGTTTCCTTGGCGAATCATTCAGTTACCCCACGGAGAGTTGGCTGCACCTACCAACGATATCAACACCACTGTTGCGTTAGCCTTGCTTACATCAGTAGCACATTCTTATGCGGGTTTACAAAAGAGAGGTTTCAGTTATTTCGGCAAGTATATCCAGCCAACTCCGGTACTGCTACCTATCAATATTTTGGAAGATTTTACTAAACCCCTGTCACTTAGTTTTCGACTGTTTGGAAATATTTTAGCCGACGAGTTGGTAGTAGCTGCCCCCGTCTCCCCAGTACCTTTAATTGTTCCTGTACCCATGACGCCTCTGGGATTATTTACAAGTGCCATACAGGCTTTGATTTTTGCTACTTCAGCTGCAGCTTATATTGGAGAATCCATGGAGGGCCATCACTAATTCAGTCGCAACGATTCATTCCGAAATATTATGATAATCAATCAATAATCTATTTGAGAAGCATTCATTGGATCATCATGGTGAAGAAGCTGTTTGCATGGTATCATGCTACAGCAATATGAGACCTTTCCCTCCACTTCAAGTAGTAATAGAGGAGATGGAGGGGGGGGGGGGTAATAATTGCTGTACGGCCTCCCTAATTTGATGAAATCAATTTGAGATTTTGAAAGAGAGAAGTGAAAAGAAAATAGTAACTCGCATGCCAAGCTCAAATTGACAAGGAAGAGATATAATATGTTGGGTAAGTAATTTATGCCGTTTTTGCGCCCCCCGCTTGGATTTCGGTTACATGTACGTATGTCTGCAGTATATCAAATGAATTGACTAGATCTTATTTGCATCAAAATTAGAATGGACATGCTTTGCTAGGTACTATTTAGTAATACCAAATACTCGAATGTTTTCGATTTAATTGTATCAAATTAAGCAAGAAATCAGACCGATTGACGTAAGAAACAGATACGTTCTTCCAGTACTTCATTACTGCTTCGAATCCAACATTAAGTTAAGTATATGCCATATTACATCACTAATTTTGATCAGATTCATGTAGAATTGATCTTTGGATTAACATTTACTAGAAACTCGTCATTGCGACGATTTTAGTTAGCACCCGACAAAACAATATTGATTGACGTAAATAAATTAGGAGGAGACTAATACGAATCCATTGATTTCTGCTGCTTCTGTTCTTGCTGCTGGGTTAGCTGTTGGCCTCGCCTCAATCGGACCCGGTGTTGGCCAGGGCACTGCGGCAGGTCAAGCAGTCGAGGGTATTGCCAGACAGCCAGAAGCAGAAGGCAAGATACGAGGTACTTTATTATTGAGTTTGGCTTTCATGGAAGCTTTGACAATTTACGGATTAGTTGTAGCTCCAGCTCCCTTATTTGCGAATCCATTTGTTTAACTTCTTTAAACTAGTAGGTAGTTTGTTGTACCGTTACTCCCCCCTTCCCTAAACTACCTTCGAATCAGTGGCGGACCCATAATTTTTTTTTTGGGGGGGGGGGCCTAGCGGCAGGTTGCTGCTCCATCTACTTAACTGAGTCCCTGCCGCGTCTTTCTGTAACTCCTTATACTAACCGGGAAGTTTCAACAGGTGGGGTAAATTACTACAAATTGATAGAAATGATTAGTTCAAAAAATAGTGGTTTCATCACAGTTTTCCTCTGATTTCTCGAAATTCGAGGCTTGCCACTTCCTACCAGGCCGGACCAGAGGTTGTTCAAATCTTGCAAAACTTTCCAGGAGGGAAAGGACTATGAGAAGTGTAAGTGAGATCGCTACTCCCTCAAGTGATTGGGCTTCTGCCGCAAGTATTGGTTTAAATACCAATATTTTAGAGATAAACTTAATTAACTTAATTTTGGTACTAGGTATATTATTTTACTATGGAAAGGGGGTGTGTGCGAGTCGTATAGCCGAGTAGAAGAACTGTTTTCCTCAGTTGCACCCAAAGAAAGGTGCAAAACCCCGACGAATTCCTTGTAAGTAGAGACTATGCAAGAACTGGAGCATTTCGTGTAATCGATGAAGCTTTCAATTCCGTTCACCGATTTCCGGGACTGTCGTCAATATGGTTAAAGCCGAATTGCTTGAAGTCTTAGCAAAATTGGGGTTCTCTTTCCCCCACTGCGTAAGCCAAGTCGCGGCTCGAAACGCATTATTCCCTATATTTGGGTCTATTCGGTATAAGACGCCCATATTAGGAATACTTCGATTTGTATAAACTATCGGGGTAGATACCTATACTTATGTAGGTAAATATATAGATAGATAGATATCGGAATTGATTTAGCTCAATCTCCTTCAATTTGCTGAATAGACAACCCATACAAGATGAATACTACTCGGAAGAAACGGCTCTCAATTAATTAATTAATAATTAGCTGGGAGAGTCCTCAATCTTTCTCCCCATTCAAGTATCAATTAGTCTATCTAAGCGTCGAATAAATGAATCTTGTTAGTCAATGGGAAGAAGAAGGAAGGCGAGCCCGCGTTTGAAGATAATGTCTATCTAATCTTACCAATTTGTCTCTTCGGTAAAAACGGGCAGGAAAGCCGAATGGGTCAAAAAATCCACGTTCGGTTTGGGAAGAGATCACCAGCCTCCGAGAATCGGAGATCCGTAATCCACTTTCATTGATCAACTTCTTAGACAGTCGTGAAAGAACAATTTTGAATACAATTGGAGATGCGGAAGAACGTTACAAAGAAGCTTCTAATAAACTTCAGAAGGCTCGTATTCGCCTGCAGCAAGCAAAAGTGAAAGCGGATGAAATCCGAATCAATGGACTTACGCAGATGGACAGAGAACAACGAGATCTCGTCGATGCAGCTGACGAAGATTTAAAAGGATTAGAAGATAGTAAGAATTATGCAATTCGTTTCGAGAAGCAACGCGCTATTGAGCAGGTTCGGCGGCAAGTTTCTAGATTAGCATCTGAAAGGGCTCCAGAAACCCTAAATACTCGTTTGGATAATCAATTGCACCTGCGAATGATTGATTATCACATCGGCTTATTTAGAGCCATGGATAGCAAGTCTGACTAGTTCCAATTTAACTACTAATTTTCATCTCATCACGAAACGGGTTTTATTCTTAATCTTCTTCCTCCCAGTAATCTTCTTTGGCAAAAATGGTAATAAACATTCGACCTGACGAAATTAGCAGCATCATTCGCAAGCAAATTGAAGGGTATGTCCCGGAAGTGAAAGCTGTTAACATTGGTACCGTACCTTAAGTCGGAGATGGGATCGCTCGTATTCATGGACTCAATAAAGTAATGGCTGGTGAATCGGTGGAATCTGAGGATGGTACAACAGGGATTGCTCCGAATCTGGAATCTGATAATGTTGGGGCCGTACTGACGGGTGATGGTTTGACCATACAAGAGGGAAGCTCCGTAAGATCGACGGGAAAGATTGCCCAAATACCGGTTAGCGACTTGTTTCTGGGCCGTGTTGTAGACGCCCTGGCCCAACCTATTGATGGGAGGGGTCAAATCCCAGCTTCCGAGTTTAGGTCGATTGAATCCCCCGCTCCAGGAATTATCTCAAGACGCTCGGTATACGAACCTTTACAAACAGGTCTTATTGCGACTGATTCTATGATTCCCATAGGTCGTGGTCAACGGGAGTTGATTATTGGCGACAGACAGACTGGTAAAACAGCAGTAGCTACAGATACAATTTTGAATCAGAAAGGTCAAAATGTTATATGTGTTTATGTAGCTATTGGTCAAAAAGCTTCTTCTGTGGCTCAGGTAGTGGACACTTCTCAAGATCGCGGTGCCATGGAATATACGATCGTAGTATCCGAAGCCGCAAATTCTCCAGCCACTCTGCAATATCTTGCTCCTTATACGGGAGCAGCTTTGGCCGAATATTTCATGTATCGCAAGCAGCATACCTTGATTATTTACGACGACCTATCTAAACAAGCTCAAGCTTATCGACAAATGTCTCTGCTACTAAGGAGACCACCTGGGCGGGAAGCATATCCAGGAGATGTTTTTTATCTACATTCTCGTCTTTTAGAGAGAGCAGCTAAGTTAAGCCTCCAATTAGGGGAAGGTAGCATGACAGCTTTACCTATCGTTGAAACCCAAGCGGGAGATGTTTCAGCCTACATTCCTACCAATGTTATTTCCATCACCGATGGACAAATATTTTTGTCAGCGGATCTGTTTAACGCTGGAATTCGACCAGCCATAAATGTGGGTATTTCTGCATCTAGAGTTGGCTCCGCAGCTCAAATAAAAGCTATGAAACAGGTGGCTGGCAAATTGAAATTGGAATTAGCACAATTTGCAGAATTGGAAGCTTTTGCACAATTTGCTTCCGATCTGGATAAAACTACTCAAAATCAATTAGCTAGGGGTCAGCGACTGCGGGAGCTGCTTAAGCAATCTCAATCAGCCCCATTATCAGTAGAAGAACAGGTTGCTACTATTTATACTGGAGTCAACGGATATTTGGATGTACCAGAAGTTGAACAAGTCAAACGGTTCTTGGTTCAGCTACGGGAGTATGTAATAACAAACAAACCTGAATTTGGTGAAATTACTCGTTCCACAAAAGTATTTACAGAACAAGCGGAAACACTTTTGAAAGAAGCAATTAAGGAGTCAACAGATATTTTTACGCTGCAAGAAAAGTAGGTAATACGGTTGCAAATTTTACCTGGGGAATGAGGTAACCCTCGTGCTTTATCCAATTGTTTTCACTTCATCTATGCCGATAGAATGACCTCAAGCACGGAATTACGCCCAATAGGAGTTGAACCTATACTTAAGGTTTAGAAGACCTCTGTCCTATCCCTTAGACGATGGGCGCTCTTTTTCTCCTCCTACTAGTTAATCATCGATAAGTTGATCATGAATAATTTAGAGAATTAGTTAGCAAATCGTGAACAAGCAAGAAACTTTAGTTTGTTCACGACGCAATTTATGAGTGAAGGTTCTAATTTCACTGGGGTTTCGGCATTCTTGGTGTCGTATCACCAGCGGGTAGCGGGAATCGAACCCGCATCAGTAGCTTGGAAGGCTAAAGGTTATAGTCGACGACGACAAAACGTACAATACGTCGCTAATCCAGAACCGAACATGGAAGTTTCCGCCCATTCGGCTCCTTTATGGAGAAAGGAGAAGGCTAAATGGGACAAAACTGGGGAATTTTTGCTTAGCTAAATCTAACAAAAGAAGGAGCCTATTTACTTCTTTTTATGAGGATCAAGTTTTCCTCTCCAGATTGAAGAAAGTCGAGGCTTATTCCTTCTTTTGTTCGAATAGGCGATAGAGGCGACCCAATTTGATTAAGCGTCATCCATAAAATCTATGTCAGTCTTGCTTACGTTTCGGTCGTGTAGCATGAATATACTTCTTAGATGATCCTGAGAAAAAGAAGGAGGAAGGTTAGTTTTATTAATTCTTCTTTTCTGCTTACTTCGTTCCTTATTTTTACTCCCAAAAATCTTTAGAAAAATATCTCTCACCGAGTCAAAAGAAATCATTACTTCTTAATTCAAGAAGTACTTGACTTGATAATCTTGATAAACCAAGATCCATCTATTTATAACTCTCGAGCTTGGATTTTTTCCTTTCCAAGGTTCAGTGACGATAAGACAAATATTTTAGAGGTCTACCCATAGATTTGTAATCTTCCCTCTTTTTGAGAGGTGTCCAAAGTTTATTGCATACCAAAAAATTTCTGCTTCGTCACTAAACAGTACGACTTTCGAAGTACAGGAGTGACGGGAATGATTCATTTCTTCCGTACCAGAAACTGGTGAAGAAGAAGAAATAGATGTACTTTCGTAAAAATGAAGCTTTTGACTTTAGTTAAGATTCAGTTTGAAAGATCCCTTAACTAGTGGAACCGATGTGAAACGAGTCACACTTTTACCACTAAACTATACCCGCTACGACACTAGCGTAGTATACAAACTATCTGTATATTGGCGAGGCGTTTCAAACGTACTTACATTTGGTTGTAGGAGGAGCCCCCCCCCCACCGACTCCCCGTCTTTGTATATATCTCGTGTATATAGACGAAATCAATATTCATTTTATATTTGCGCCGCCCACATCACAGATTACCTTTTTGAGCTGCCAGTAGTGCAATTACTAACGGTCCTGATGCAACTACCAATGCCAAGATAGCAAGTTGCGCAATTGTCTCTAAATTCATTATCCCTCCTTCTATCGTTTCTCAAAAATCTATCTCGATACTAAGAAATTTTATAAAAGATTAAACATATCTATTTAGTTAATCTACTCCTCCATTTATGCAAAAAAAACTGGGGGGGGTGAGATAAACCTCCTGGCATCAATTTGAGAAAGTGAAATTATTTTGCTACTTAATTGTGCCTTCATAGCAAGCATCTGAGCTGCAATATTGGCCATTGTGTCGCATTGGCAACTATTTCGGTTTAAGATACGGAATCAAATCTGCCAATTTTAACTAGGTTAGAGAATATTGAATCTATTTTTGCTTAGATTTCCTGTCTGCACCCAATCTATTTAGCTACGAATTAATTTTTATTATGTTACATATTAGAAATGGGATGGAATTGGCAAAAGGAAATTTTTACGCCTAAGCCACAAGTAGACTACAGTTTGACTCTTGCGCGGGCAGGGTCATCCTTTCTACAAACTGTATTGTAAATGTAAATTGTAGGCATAGACTTACAATGCAGCTTCGTGTTAAAATTAGACGAAAGAGCAACTAAATCTTTAGTTGCTTGGAGAGATGGCCGAGGGGTTTAAAGCGTCGGATTGCTAATCCGTCGTACAACTCATATGTACCGAGGGTTCGAATCCCTCTCTCTCCCTTATTTGGAGTTTCATCAGCCTTATTAATTGAAAAATTGATCTCGACGAGGCAACTAAGGCAACGTTTTCTATCTAATCCCTACGTCCGGGGTTTCGTCCAGGATCATTTGATAAAAATCCGAAAACGAAGAGAGAAACAAAGAAGATCACTACTGCATAGACAAATAGTTTGAGGGTAAGCATGACAACATCTCCGTTTCTTCTAATTAGGGGTAAAATAGAACAGAACAACTTTGTTCTGAAATAAGTTCTTTTTTATTCCATTTGTTATATTTGTATGGACATATGAATATGATTGATATTTTTTCAACTGAAAAAAGAAAAAAGACCGGCTTTTATGAGATATTAATTAATCTAATTCATGATATGCATTTTCTACATAATTTTCTCTTTTCAATCCGCGGGGGGGGGGGGGCAATTTACATAGAAATAGAACTTGTTAAAAATCTTATAGTTTTAACATCAAGTAAGCCGCGTGGATCCAACACCTCTTTTTTAATAAAGTTGAGAGATTATGTTGATACTCACATCTCCGGCCGCAGATGCCACAACTGGGTGAGAGACTTCCCATTTGTCAAAATTTGATTTTCGCTTAAGTTGCAGTGACTCCTCTAATTTATTTTCCAACTTTAACTGCCTGATAACTCCCCTCTGCCCTTTGATAAGGGACGAGGCATTCCGAAACTGAGCAACCTGTAGTATTTCCTATCGAAAGCTAACTGCGGCTTGCCAAACAAAAGCTAGGAGAAGGAAAAAAACCGGTATTACTGGCATTATATCCACAATTGGATCAAAGGTTGCATAAGCTTCGGGTAATTTGGCAAAAGAAGTGCCATCGAGTTGAATATAATTTTCTAGACAGATGTCATATAAAACTGTCATCTTCATTCTCCATTGATGTAACAAATCATTTTTTTTCCGACATGGTTGCTCATCACTTTTAATTGGTTGACCCGTCGGATATATATATTGTTATATGTTCGTTCTCTCATTCGAACAGTTAGGATTTCCCAAATTTACATTTCATCGGACTAGAATGATATTTTAATTGAGTTTTAGTTACCCATTCTATTTTAGTTTGATTTCTTAATCAGTCCTTTTAAATTCATCCAATCTTTTCTGCTGCCGCAGCTTCGCAGCTGGGCAGATAACTAAAGAAGCCGGTTGACAGGAAACCCAAAGTATAGGATATTCATCCTACCAACCATTTGTGGGGCGTGGCCAAGCGGTAAGGCAGCGGGTTTTGGTCCCGTCACTCGGAGGTTCGAATCCTTCCGTCCCAGATCTTCTTTTGGGGGAAGAAAAGATCTCCCGCATTTTCATATACCAGAAGTTCGAGAATTCAGAATTCTTATTTCTGGCTTTAATTCGCCATTCACTTCGCCTCTCAATAGACTCGATTTTATAGTTTCTCCCGGTGGATCTCCCAGTTTATATTATGATGATAAGCCACATATAGCAATAGATCCCCTTATGATGTGAAGCAATAAAATGATACCAAATTGAAATTATGAAATTAGCTTATTGGATGTATGCTGGACCCGCCCACATAGGTACTTTACGAGTAGCTAGTTCTTTCAAGAACGTACATGCTATAATGCATGCCCCTTTAGGAGATGACTACTTCAACGTAATGCGCTCGACGTCGGAGAGGGAAAGGGATTTCACCCCAGTAACTGCTAGTGTAGTAGATCGCCACGTATTAGCACGCGGGTCTCAAGAAAAGGTTATAAGTAACATAAGCCGAAAAGATGAGGAATAACATCCTGACCTAATTGTTTCGACACCTACATGCACTTCTAGTATTTTACAGGAGGATCTACAAAATTTTGTAGATCGAGCTTCTTTGTCTTCCGAGTCGGATGTAATTCTCGCGGATGTTAATTATCACTGAGTTAATGAGCTTCAAGCGGCAGATAGAACCTTGGAACAAATAATTCGATTTTACTTGGATAGGGCTCGTAAACGAAGTACCTTGGATCGATCTGTCACAGACACGCCTTCAGCAAATATTATAGGAATTTTTACTCTGGGCTTCCATAATCAACATGATTGTCGTGAGTTGAAACGTTTGCTTGGAGAATTGGGAGTTGCAGTCAATCAAGTAATTCCAGAAGGGGGATACCTCAAATATTTGGGGGATTTGCCAAGAGCTTGGTTTAATATAGTCCCTTATCGTGAAGTAGGTTTGATGACAGCAACTTTTTTGGAAAAAGAGTATGGGATGCCGTACATATCTATAACTCCCATGGGGATTTCAAATACAGCCAATTTTATTGCACAGATCGGAAAACTTGTGAATGTGTGGGCTTACGCGCTCTTAGAAAAGAGACTCAACTACAAATTATATGTTGACAATCAAACTAAATTTGTTTCTCAAGCAGCTTGGTTTTCAAAGTCTATTGATTGTCAAAATTTGGCTGGAAAAGAAGCAGCTATTTTTGGTGATGCAACTCATGCAGCTTCAATTACTAAAATACTTGTGAAAGAAATGGGAATTCGTGTAAGTTGCTCAGGCACGTATTGTAAGCATGATGCAGAACGGTTTAATGAGCAAGTTCAAGGTTTATGTGATGAGGTAGTAGTAACGGAAGATCATACCGAAGTTGGAGATATGATAGCCCGTATTGAACCTTCTGCCATATTTGGGACGCAAATGGAGCGTCATATTGGCAAACGTATCGATATTCCGTGCGGGGTTATTTCTTCACCAGTTCATATTCAGAATTCTCCCCTAGGATACCGACCTTTTCTAGGTTACGAAGGCACCAATCAAATAGCTGATTTAATCTATAACTCATTTAATTTAGGTATGGAAGATCATTCATCGGATGTTTTCGGGGGGCACGATACCAAGGGTATAAGCACCAAGTCTTTATCAACAGATAAAAGCGATATTAATTGGACTCCCGAAGCTGAGTCGGAACCAAATAGAATTCCCGGATTCGTAAGGGGAAAAATCAAGAGAAACACCGAAGTTTTTGCGAGGCAAAACAATATTTCAGAAATTACAATTGATGCAACGTATGCAGCTAAAGAGAAATCAAATAGTTAATTTGATAAATTGTACAGATAATAATTTGGGGTAATCTCTAGTCTGCTTAACTTCATTTTGCGTCAGAAAGTTTGCACAATGGAGATACTTGCTTGAAGAATAAGTATTTGACAAGAAAATAATTCTTGATTTTGAGATATTACGGCGAAACCTCGCTTGAAGCAACATGATAAGAAGCAATGTGTGACTCGACCATCGAAATCATTTTCACGGAGTTTTCTATTTCCTAATTCCATTCAAAGGGTGGGATGTTTCCGAATAGTTGTTAAAAATTATCATCCAATGAAATTTAAAGACTATCTACATATTTAGATCTACTTATCTTTCTGGGGGAAGTTCTGTTTATGATTATTTCTAAGAAATGGCGCAATGAAGCTTCACTAGTTTGTTACTTCGTATGTTTCTACTTGGCATCTAAATCTGAATTTAAGTCGCGTTGGCTTATTTTTACACTGCTCAGCTGATTCAATCACCATATCTTGATTGAGTTCCATTTTATCTGTAGTATTTAGCAGGTATAGAAACAATTTACTCAATCAATGCCCCCTCCCCTTCTTCCCCAAGGGTTCGTGTTCTACTGTTACCAACTTTCAATTTGAAAAAAATCTCTGAGATTAGGCTTGAACGTAAGATTGATTTATGGGCGAGGGAAAGGGGGGGGGTGTTTGATATCCAGTTGGACTCATTGGCGAGGAGTGGAAAGAAGGGAGGGGGCAAGTTTGTTTCTGTATCCACTTTCCCTATTTACCTCGCAGCAATGGCTACTCCAGAAGCATAATTTGCGAGAAGATAACTCAATAAATGGGACGACGTCCCCATCATACACATACGAGTTAGAAGCATCTTCTTGCAATTGGATAACAAATTGATCCGTGCAGCTGAAGCTGTACTCCAAGCCGCACGAATTCAAAAGTTTATATATGCATCTACTTATCAAGATACGTTACTTATTAAATAGTTGTAACTGATACCCCGGCGAGATTGGAATAGATACATTCAGGAGGTTGGTTTCTACAACCCCCCATAAATAGCAAAACCCAATTGGGTCTCCATACTTTTGTTGCTCCACCTGAAGAAGTAGCTCAATCAACAGCGGCTGTTTTTGATATTTCGAAAGGGGCAAGCTTGCTTGAACAAATCGGAATTAACCTCAAATTAAATTTTGAATTTTAGGAGAATTTAATGGGCCCAGTTTACAGATTCTTCCAGGTGCTTCTGTATTATCCCTCCCTTTTAGTTATACTCTATATCTACGCCGTATCTGCCGTTCCCTTAAGAAGTAGACTATCTCGAAGGGATTACTGGTTTTCCATAAAAACCTCTTTCGAAAGAAGTGATATCGGACATATCTTTACGGGCGTGATTGAAAGTTGGAGAAGCAGGGGGGGGCGGGAGTAGCTAAAATCAGTAGTAACTTATTAACAGAACAAACTTTTCTCAACTCAATATGCGGCTAAGCAAGCGTTAACCGGATGCTTAATTACGTCTCAATTTTAGTCAAACCTGCTCCTCCTATCGCTTATCAAAGTTTCTTCTTGAAGGGTGATTGTCACTCAGTATATTACCTTAGATAACTATTCCCCTAGCATGAAACCTGAGCTAATAAGTATTTACTAATGTAGTAAATACTTATTAGCTCAGGTTTCATGCTGTTCGATTCATTTATTTTCGCGTACAATGGTTAACTAATTGTAGTTCCATTTATCCTTTATTCATATAACGAAAACTTAATTATTAATATATTGAATTCCCTGCTTCTAAAGAGGGATTAGTACGAGATGTAGTAATGGTTAGGAGTTACTGCGATGAGAATAACTTCTGGGTCCCTTCTTAGATTTGATGCGTTACATAGAATTGAAAAGATTATCTTTACTAAAGATTGCTTCCCATATCTACTTCTCCTCCTATTTAGAGATAATTTTCACTCAGTTGCCTGTAAATCTTGCTTAGATGGGCGAGGTGTAGATTTAATAGTTAGGGGTTGTGGCGCAGTCGCAACAAAGCGTTCAATTGATAGCGTGCGTTACCAAAATTATTCAGAGATTTTTTACTCAGAATTTGTTCGAAAATGAAGTACTCAGTTTAATGTAGATCTGTATCTCCGCGTACTTTTACAAACAATATGCTTAATTTTGGGAATACCTCGTCTGCGTCAACTAGCTGGCGAAACAAATAATAACTTAAAAATTTCACAATCTATCCATTCCCCCTTTTTATTTTTCGAGGATAGACTACCGAAGTCTAGCCACGTGTTGGAGATTGAGATGTCACAGAATGTTCATCTGGAAACTCTGGTTCGCCTGCTTCGTCGACGAGTTGGAGATGTCTCACTTTTACATTTACTAAGGATAGGTTTTTACGCATACGAAACCTCGTATGGAAAATTTATTCAATTTCGGCTTCGGAAACAGAAAGAGGGTAGAATTATTGACCTGTTACTTCAAAATTTTTACACTTACGAAATTGATTCGATATCGTCAATTTTGTGGAAACAGAAGCATAAGTTTCAGGCAAGATTTTACGCGTATGTAGATACAAGGAATATTAATATAAAAAGATTTTGTCTCTCCAAATCTAATTCTCAATTAGATGGGATGGAATTAGATGAGATGGATAATCAATACCTCATCCGAAGTTTTTGCATCCATTTCGGGAGATATAGAAATAAATCTTTTATAGCTTCTCGGGGAGCTCACTATTTTATAAAAAGGTGGATTCATTATCTCTTCATCCTCTTCAGATCTCATCTTAATTATCCAACTGAATTTATCCAAATACATATCCATTTGTTACCCATCAATTGTGCCTTCTTCTTGGGTTACATCTCAACTATTAAGTTAGTGTCAAAATACGTTCAAGTTGAAACCACGGCGGGTTCCTGCAGCAGTATTTTAAGTGGGAGAAAGATTTATCCTAGACTTCCAATTTTACTACTAGTTAAACTCCTGCAAAAGGGGAAGTTCTGCGATAGTACTGGCCGTCCAATTAGCAAATTAGCTTGGGTTGCGCTAACAGATGATGATATCTTGAATAGATTTGGGAAAATTTGGACTACTTCTTCTTCGTATTATAGTGCCGCGACAAATCGAGATGGATTGCGTAGATTGAGATATATACTACGACTTTCATGTGATAGTACGTTAGCAAGTAAACATAGAAGTACGATACGTTTTCTACGACGTAGGTTTGACCTGGAACTACCAAAAGCGGTTCATGCTTGTAGCAAGTTCAACTCTTTAAAAATAAATGAAAGGGTTTGGCGTCTAAGCTTAATTCGATCCACTTTATCCGTCAACGATACAGGTCCAATGAATATGTCTACATCTTGTTTTCTTCCTCAATTCCAAAGAAGATTTGTTACTGGTTTGATTGGATGAAAAAATGGGGATATATCGCTACTGGGACTTATGCAGTCACATAGATAGGAAAGTACCTAACTTGTTAATATCGTTTCTAGATGCATGTGATAAAAAAAGGTTATTCAATCTCAAATATTATTCTGATTTTTATTACGAATTACACAAATTTTACTCTCTCAGATCTACTTCCTTCAGTCGGTAATCTGTCAACTTTGCCGGAACGTATTTTAATTTTCAGTTTAATTACAGTTATTGTAATCGATTTATCAAACAAGGGAAAAAATACAACTTTGCTTTACCAAATTTCGTTAATATCTATGTTAATTGGCGTGGTTGCTTCACTATGTCAATGGGGAATCCAATCTTTCTTAATCTCTTTCGAAAATTCTCGAATCAGTAATTTTAGTTATATATTTAGATTTCTTCTGTTGACTTGTTCGATATTATCTGTTCTGTTATCAATTGATTACATACGATGTTCAAAAATGGCTTTGGCAGAATTTCTTTTTTTCATATTAACTGCAGGTTCGGGCGGAATGGTTCTTTGCTGGGCAAATGATTTGGCCACCCTTTACGTGGCATTGGAACTTTCAAGCCTATCTTCTTGTTTTTTGTCTGGACATACTAAAAGGGATATAAGATCAAATGAAGCAACTACGAAATTTCTATTGATGGGTGGAGCAAGCTCGTCTCTTCTACTATATGGTTTTTCTCTGTTGTATGGAATTTCCGGTGGACAGCTTCAGCTTGATAAAATAGCAAGTGAACTCCCGTTTAGTCAGTATTTCACTGTAATCTATGTTGCTGTTGCGTCTATTACAGTTGGAATGGCATCTAAACTTTCTCTCGTTCCTTTCCATCAATGGACTCCTGATGTATATGAAGGAGTGTGATTCGTTTGAAAAACAAATTAATCATGACGAATAAGTATATAAAGTCATAATTGTTTTTTGGGGCGTCCTGCGGGTGCACGGAAATGCAAAAATTTCCCCATGATAGTAGTTACCTAAATTAGCTTTTCTCTTGCCGTATAATAAGATTCATGCATTGTTCAACTAATAACATACGAGTGAAACAGAGGTAAATGGCGATATTTGGTAGACCCCCTTTTCTATCATAGACCTAACTATCTATTTCCATTCTCTCTTTTATTATGGGTATATTTTCGAAATAAAAAAGAAGAAGAAAGAGAAAGATTGGTAGTTTATGCGGATTTGGCTATAAATCCAATTTATTTCTGTGTAATTTTTCACAATTTGATGGAAAGTGAATAGGCTTGATCCTTCAAAAGCTACTGACAAATTCCTCCAAGTTGATAAATCACCCCAAGATATTATTAAATTGAAGAATATGTGCGCTTACTTTGCTAGGAACGAAAAAAGTCGCAATTTGTCTCTCCCGCCCGACGTGTGCCTACCAACTCAACAAGTAGTTCTAGTTGTTGAAAGGATTCCGTTGAAAAATGAAGAAGGGTAAACAAGCAAGAAAGAATTCGAGACGAAACTCCTCTCCTGGTGGGTAATCCAAACAAATGATGAGGGATTCCTCGAGAAGTTAACAATTAATCCCCATATTGAATGATTATGAATTATTCAAAGAATAATGGGTTTGAAACATACACGAGGAAGGTTCTGGAGCAAAATCAGTTATGAATCTCTTATGAACCGGGAGCCGTGTGAAGTAAGAATTTCATGCACGGTTCTGAATGAGCGGAAAGATCGGAAATCCTCTTTTCGACTCTGACTCCCCTATACCAGTCGTCGCTTTTTTCTCCGTTACCTCTAAAGTAGCAGCTCTAGCTTTATTTACGCGACTCTTCGGTCTAACTTTTCCATATTTATCTAATGAGTGGCATATCATGGTAGGATTATTAGCTACTTCTAGCATGATATTAGGAAATCTAATTGCCATTACTCAAATAAGTATGAAACGTATGCTAGCTTATCCCTCTATAAGCCAAATTGGATATATTCTGATTGGAGTACTTGCTGCAGACCCGGAGAACGGTTACGCAAGTATGATAACTTATACGTTTATTTATATACTCATGAATCTGGGAACTTTTGCTCGTATCACCTCATTCAGTTTACGAACCGGAACTGATAATATTAGGGATTACGCGGGATTATACATGAAGGATCCTGTTCTAACATTCTCTCCGGTTTTACGTCCACCATCCCTAGGGGGTATCCCTCCACCATCCGGTTTTTTTGGTAAACTCTATCTCTTTTGGCATGGATGGAAAGCTGGTTCGTACCCATCAGTTCTGGTAGCGCTCGTCACAAGTGTAATTTCTATCTACTATTATCTCAAAATAATTAAATTAATGTTCACTGGGAAGAATGGGAGTAGCGATGCACCCACAACTTCTATACAAAATTCATTAGTTTCTCCATCAATTTCAAAAAGTTCTATTGAAATAGCTATGATCATTCGTGCACTAGCATCAATCCTATCGGGTATATTAATAGATCCCATTATCGGGATCACACGGAATACTTTATTCTAGATTCACTTCTCTTCTTGTGACGCGAACTCCCTTGTTTCGAATGATTTTTATTAGAAGCCAGTTCTGCTGCCCCAACTAGTCTGTCTCTGCAACTTACGAAATAGTTATATCTTCTTCGGTAATTGATCCTGACATTTTCCTATCTAGCTTGTATTTGTCTTTTCGCACCCGGAATCACTTGCTAGGAAAATGATCACCCGTCTACTCCGGAGGAGATATAAGTATTTCCGCGCGATGCGCAGCTGGGGTTGGGCAGTAACAACCCATGCTGCTACATCCAAGTAGTTAGGCAAGTATTTAGGCGGAAAGGGAATGCCTATCTCTTCCGCATCTTCATATAGTCTTATTTTATGTATTATTTTATTGATACTGAAAAAAAGAAAGAAGATTTGCTTACGAGGCAGGCGTGGGCTTGTCAGGTCGTGAAAAAAGGAGATTCTCTGTAGGGAGAGGGGATCAACCATCCCTAAAGGGATGGTTGATTGCGGGCGAAAATAGATTCGAACCCTCGACCGTCGTCAGTATGAAGTGGAACCTTACCACTTCATGAAGAAGCAATGAGTGATGAAGAAGGTCCAGGTGCCTCGTCTAAACCTGACCTGGGTGGAGTCCCGAATTAGTAAATTTGGTGATAAGGGAGTAAAAATTCGGTTCAGCAGTTGACAGGCATATAGATATACTCCTACAATAGGGTAGGATTGGTGAGCGTAACTCCGCCGCGTTTCCCTGCCTCAAAAGAGGGGTAGACATACTAGACTCAAAATAGAGTACCGCGTGGTACGGAGGTTCGAATCCTACGCGAGACGTCCATAGGTCTCGCTTTTCTGGGAGAAGTCTCCCGACTTCTCGCTTCTCACCAATGGAACCCACAACTTTCCCTTGGTCAACTTCCATGCTTGTTTTCTCGGGTGAGGTAGCACTGGAAATGTCTCTCCGACTCGAGAGATGGGTGGGTCCTACCTCAGAGATATGTGAGGCAGTAAGTCCCACCTTCTCTTTTTTGTCTTTCCGAACCAAGGCTGGGACGGCAAATCCTAACATCCGAAAGTTTTGGGGCGATACCCGAAACTAAAGGAATAGTATCACAGATACGTAAGATAGATAAAAAGTAAAGCAGAAACAAAAAAGTACGACTGAGATATGAACGTGATTCCTCTCAAAAATTTGAACTTCGATGAAGTGAACCAAAAAGATTAGTAGTTGGTTGCATGGTGTCTCATCAAACACCCGGGGGGGGGGGGTGGGACTCAAAATCCCACCCTTCCTTTGTTCCCAGAGGACTTCAAATCCTTCGAATGGGACTCGAAATCCCATTCATAACCCAAGTATCTGGTTAGGGATATCTAACCAGATACTTGGAGTTTCCACCTAAATCTTTAGGATGATCAAATATTGATCGAACAAGAAATGAAAAAGATGCTCTTATCTCTTCGAGAGATATCTTATCTTCAGCGTAGCTCCCGAAATTACATGCCGACTCCTCCCGATACAAAATACAGAATCCCAAGATAGATAGAGGGAAAATTTCATCTGGGGATGATTGATTGCGGGCGAGGAGGGATTCGAACCCCCGACACCGTGGTTCGTAGCCACGTGCTCTAATCCCCTGAGCTACAGGCCCCGA